AACCCCCCCGGAACCCTAGTTTGGATCTCTCTGCACAGATCTTCTATTTTATTCTCTATCTTCTCGTGTGCAGAGTGAATCCTTTTCATTGATTCAAGCACTTCCGGAGGAAGTTAGTTCCCGATTAGCGCTGGGTTCAGACCCAGACTGCGAAGTATCCCTTCTTCGTACTACTGAAGAAGAAGAAGGGCCTTCTCCATCCCCCGGATCCGTTTTTCTTTTTCTCGAAGCGTCCGGGCTATCGCTATCGATATCGATAGTTGGGGGACCCCCGTCTCCTTGGGGGAGAGCTGCTCCCGTGGATGAGGTGGAGGGGCCGTCGGCGGCATTTCCCTCTGTACTTGATGATAAGTTGAGGTACTGCTGCCAATTCCCCGAGCCGCCCGATTCTTCGGGAGGGCCTTCGCCTGGCCCGGCGCATAAAGTGACGTCCGGGCTTCTCCAAAAAAGTAGTATATAAAGTATATAACAAGTGAAATCCTCTTTCTTTTTAGAAGTCTAAAAAGCCTTGGGAAAATAATAAAAACTCCATTGCGAGAAAGTAAGAGAGCTCGAAATTAAGAAAGACAGGCCGATATAAAAACAAATAAATTGAAAATCCGGATGCAATAAATCGTGGATATGGGGAACGTATATTAACAGAAGTTTCATTCTATATATCATATATATTTGAATGAAAGTATATTCAAAGAAAACTGACTCCTCCTTCTCTTTTAGGATAAGATCGTCGTTGGTCCTATAACTCCACTTATCGATGACTGCCCGCTGATGGCTCAATCATCTACTTACGCAATTTCATTTCCAAATCTACTTTTTTATTTGTTAGCAGACAATCTTGGGAACTACTATTGACACAAAATAGTATGATTTAGGATAGCTCAAAATAACAAAATATTCACACTTATATTGAGTGAACAAAAAAGTTGTGATAGGTAGCGAACCCGTCTCTGTTCCACCAAGCATTTTCGTCCTTTTCTCATTCTCAAATGCAAATGAAGATGGCTTCTTCAAACTTCAAAAGGAAATAATAGAACAACTCAAATTCCCGGGTAATTTCAATGCTTTAAGGAATTCAAGATGTTAGGCGAGAAAGAGTCTATCGATAGCTTTCGGCGAGAAGAACCGAGAGCTAAGTCTTTCCTAAGGTAATGACCTAACACTCATTCAATTCAAATCAAAAATGAGTGGTCGTAGCTCACGATCCAGTCAAGGAAAGGGCTACATCCTCTTTAATGCATTCCTTATTGCTCTATACATAGAGAGAAGACAAAGAGGCAATTCAAGGTCTTATGCTTAGAGTGATTAAAGAAAGTAAGACAAGCCGGGGAAGGGGGTTAGCACGGTAGCGGTATATTGATCCGGTACATACGGATCAATTCAATTCTTTTCCGCCGAAGCAGACGAAAGAAAGGGAACAATCCGAGCATGCAACATCAGATAGGTAGGCCCACTCATATTCATTAGGAAAAAGTGCTCACGGCTCTCGTACAGCCGGTACATTTACTTTCCTTTATCCTTTATGGGAGGCCTAATTGCTGAAATTAATTCAACTTGTTTGTGGCCCGGTGCCAAAGCCCTTCAACAGATAAATGGTCTACTAAAGGCGTAAAGGCTCTACTTATTGAAGTTCATCTTTCGCGTAGCATGGTGGGTGGGCGAAGGTATCTTTTCTCTTCAAGTCTTAAAGGTAGTTTTTCAGATTGTTCAATTTCACCTTTGCTCCAAGCCGTATTAGCTAGCAAGCCAACCTGTAATCCAGCAAGCATGTGCCGGTGTGAGAGTAAGCCCTATCGTTATTCTTTGCCCTCATAGCGCTAGGTTTTGACTTGGTTGAGTATCTTGGCCCTCTTCACGTGGACGTTGTCGCCTGCATGTAGCTGCTGAATGACCAATAACCGAACAATTCGGATAATAGTCCGGCAGGCGTTCATATGAGATAGTGACAAAAGTACAGAAACCTGTCCGTTCTAACATTACTTGTTCTTGTAGAGGTGCGGATATATCAATGTCTACAAGCACTCTAGCATAATGGCCATATCCACCCGCCAAGGAATTCTGGTCAATTTAAATCGGTGTACCAATGGCTTTCGCAATGCCAAGTATAATTGTTGGATCCCAGTATTCAACACTCAATTCATAAATCCGTATCCAAACCTGAGCTGCCGAGGTTTTGAGTTTATACGGATTCCAATCCGGCACCCATCGCTGTTGTCTGAGTACCCCAGGTTTCACCATCCAAGAGCCCTTGTTCCAAATCCTATTCTTATCCTGTTCGCTGCAGAAGCGGATGTTGTAAAAACCCTTACCAAGGGAGATGATATGCCACTCCGCGGTTGGGGACCAAAGATGCTGCAAGCGTGTTTTCAAGCCTTCAAAAGTCCAGGGTTTATCACCCTTCGCAAGAATGAGGCGTCCAATTAGGGTTTGTTCGCAATCCTTGACTCGCCTATTATATAACTCATCCGCGACTTGGACGGATAAAGATTCCCCTTTCCTTCGTTCTCATTGAAAACCTTATCCTTAGACAGGATCTTCTCTTTGGAACTTAGTCGCACGCCCACTCAGAATCGAAAGGGATCCGAAGATACCATACCGGTGTCCGCGAAGATTAGCAACTGAAGATAAAGACAACATCAGAAATTAATCCGGCACGTTGGATTCCCCATTCCTGAAGCAAAAGTGTATAAATCTGCCTGGCGTCATACTGGACAAGACTAGGCCAGCTAAGCCTCGTAACTTGGCATACCGCGGAGTTTTTCCAATTGACGAGATCTTAACTCTCGATCTCTAGGGCTCAAACTTGGCAGAGGTTACGGGACTACGTTCACTTGGAAAAGATCCAAACATCAGTGATTTAGAACATCACTTTCGATATTTCTGAAGATCTTGTATGCGATCAGAGAATATCTAATTAGCTTGTTTGCTTTTCTTTAAAGACAGGTAACAAAAGAAAAGACAAGTAGAAAGCTTCGAACTTTCTTGGAGACCAAGAAACCCATTTCCGCAGGTGCAAGTGAGGGGTAAACTCAGACTGTGACAGAAATGCCGCTACCTCTGCTACTTGACGCTCTCATGGCTCACTCCTACACCGTAGTCGAGCCATTCCCCAGGAGATCTTTAGCTTCACAGCTTCGTCAGAGTCGCACCTCGTAGTCGGTCTCGCACCCCGGCCATGATTAATAGGTGCAGGATCAGCCGGATCAAGAGGGACCAGGCTTCCGCCCTCACCCTTTTTTGTGGTGCCAGCCACCGACCCGGTCAATAACGAATGATGCGCGGGGTCAAATCTCCCTGATGAGCTGAGCTCAGTGATCGATCGAAGGCAGGGGTCCCATACCCATACCATAGTCGATTACGTAGATGGAGTGGGATAAATAGCCGAAATCCTATTCCCAAGAGGCGGTTGATGGGGCGGGGAAAGCTCTTACTAAAATAGATGTTATAGATGTCTGATCCGCATGTAAGCAATTGAGGGGTTACTCGGCGTCCTCAATCATGATTGGGACGGGGTCTGGCCTTTGAGCAGAGGGGGTCGATGATGTACGGTCTGGGGTCTGATCAATATGATTGGGCGCCGTAGTTTGACTGGGAGCATCATCCTCTTACCGAGGAGAGCAATAGAAGAGATCAACTGACCTAGTTCTTTGATTTGCTTCGCCTATTCTGGAATTGCTAAAAGAATGCGCTTTATAGCTAGCCTTAGCCTGCCACGATGGTCTGAGATCGTGCCATTATTCTAGATAAGATAGGCCCTTATGTACGAAGTTTTGTAATAGGCTGAAAAGGAGATCTCCGTCCCGGTAATAGTAATGCCAGCGGTTTCACCTTGAGTCATCCATTCCCATTGGGAAAGGTATAAAAAGGCTCAAACCGTAAGCAGAATAGCTAGTTTAGGACCCCGCATGAAGAGATCTCGCTCGAGCAGTCAGTATTCAAGAGTCCCTTCCTGAGAAGTTATCTGTCGCCCTCTTGATTGGCTATCTTCTTCATAATAGATCCACTTCGGAGGCTGGTGCGTAAAATCTTTCTCTCCCATCCTAGACGTGGGAAGAGCCGCTAGCTGCAGTTCGATCCGGTTGGCCGCGAGATAAAAAAGTTCAATTGATATGGACCAATAGGAAAGGAAATCATCGAGCTAACTTTTCTCGCTAAGGGAGATGCCAAATCAGAAATTCCATTTGGCTTCTCAGAAGGGAAATAAGCTTGCTAAGTTTTCTCACTAGGCGAGATGAACAAACTTCCATTGAAATGCCCATCTATGAATGGAAATAGAGTTGCAACCTAAAATCCCGACAAAATGAAAATAGATCGATCAGAATCTCTCCCTCAGAAACCGGTGCAAAGTAGCTATACGAGGGGAACCCCTTTGTTAGAAAGTTGCGTTGGAGAGGCAAAATAGCGGCTATTTCCCGTTTTCCGGTTATAACGACGAAATACGGGGGTGTAGCGGCTTTACCCTAAATACACCCAAAAAACCAGTATAGACTAAACTGTATAACCAGGGACTAATTGGTAACACTGGCAACCGAAGAATACGGCGTAGAGGCCAAAGCCAAATACGGGACTACGGGGAGACAACCCGTTTGTAGGGGTTCCAAGGCGAAACTGCAGCGGTGTAGAGGTTAAACAGCAAGGGGGTTACGAGGCTCGTTTTCCGCGGGTTCTGAGGGAACTCATCCAATTCTTGCACTACTTAGGGGAAAACGGGTACCCGGTTTTTCTTTCCGATACTGTGAACTTAGCGACTTTCGGGTTTCGTTTCCAAACGGGTAATAGCCCCCTACTTTCTGTTGAAAGGCTTTTGCCTCCGAAGCAACCTTTAGCATTGAGAAAGCGCTTTTTAGCCTCATATTACCCCAATCACCAACAAGGTTGGGCTATCGCACGAGATTTCTAGATAAAGTCATCTCGGTGAGGAATTTAGCTATGCTACCCTTTTTTTTAGGCTCTACTCTAATGGTTGTACTGATGTAGCACAATACAATAAAGGGCGGTTCCAGCCCCGCATAAACCTTATTTCCTGCTTACAGAGCTCGGACTTTGATCAAGAACACCATCCGCTTCTAGTGAAGGGAGTGATTTTCCCAGAATTGATAGAAAGAAATCAGTTCCACCATTCCTTCTTAATGACATTTCTCTCACTGCTTCTAAAAATCGCTTATGGCTTTTCTGTCCGTCTTGGAATGACTTACTTTTCAGAGAAGGCTAAAGAGCTACACATGGGTTCTGATAAAAGGGGATTGCTAATTGATCTTATCTCAGACCCGAGCCGAAGAAAGTCCCAATTGGCCCAATGCCTGTTCGACAAGAAGAAGCGGAATATAGAGCTCGAAACCTCTTTTTCTGGATGAGATCCAATCCCGACATCAGGAGCTGCTCAAGCAACCTCTATTACTAAGAGGAATCACGGGTTCGCTCGGGTCAGTTGGAAAACCCCAGCCTTTGTCCTTTATCACAAAAAAAATCAATAATGGAATGGTAAGCCAACTAATTGACGACTATACAAGCTGTATACCGGTCGATAGACCGATGAGACCTCTGTTTGATCTTCCAAATCCATTTGAAGACAACTATTTGAAACTATTTGAGAAGGAAGAAAATAAAGAAAAAAGTCTTATTAGCGAGGAGATAGTCGAAATCACCTTAGTTTTCCGTAGGTTGGAATGAAGAAATTGATGATTCCACTTTCTCTCACCGCAAGACGTAGTCTTTTCAAATGATCCCCCACCTAAGCGCCCCCCTTTGCCAAGGTTAGACTGCTCCTGTATTGGTATTTTATAAGATAAGGTCTGATTAGACACGAGCTGGAATTCACACATTGGTGTGTGGCTAAAGCCAATAGTTATGGTTTTTCTAATTCGCACTGATATAGGAATAAGCGATTTAAGCGACCACAGATGATTCAACTGGTTAGTTCGCGTCCGTACTTGCTTCCTCTTTTTCCATCCTTTCTCGTTCACTTTCACACACAGGCTTCATGCTTTCTTCATTTATATATATCCCCGTTTAATACCTTATAAGGCAGGTATTCTTGGAGGGTAAGAGAAGTTTCTCGGCTTTTGTTCGTACTCTTCCATAGAGTCCAGATATTCCTCGATCTCCGTCTTCTTCCTCTGGATCTCCAATGGTAGGACAGGTAGTTTACTACTTTTTCTTCCCTTTCTCTGCCCTCCTTCTCCATTCGACATGGCTGGCTACAGTCCTACATTCTTTCCCAGACAAAAATGCTTACCGGACTGATGACTTTCCTGAGCTCGTAGGGGACTGACTTTAGACTGAAGAAGCCGGTTAACTTCGTTCAATTGAAGAAATTTTAGGAATTGGCATCCTTCTTCAGACGGCTCTGGAGTGAATACCCTGCTTTTCAGTTCATCCGACTATTATTTACGCGATTTCCCGATCGAGCCAACCTTTTTCCTACTCTTTCTTCCTCTAGCTCCAGGGTCACTACTATTCTGACTCCAGGTTAGAGCGTACTTGCTAGCTGGTTTGCAAAAGATCCCAATCCTAACGTCGTATAAATCCTTGTTCTTTTGTTCTAGATCAAAAAGATTTCATTCATTCATTTCTTTTAGCCTTATTTATATTAGCTTATATAAAGGAAAGTGTCTATGTCGATATCTTCCTGGCTTCTATCTCTTTCTTCTAGTAGTTAGCTGGGATTGAGAAAGCTCCGCCCCAAGGTGCTCATATTATGTTATGGGCCGGGCACTGGTAGGCTAAAGTCAAGTCAAAACTACGAGAAGTGAGCGAGATGATAATCTTTTGTGGGCGTATGTAAAAAGTTGGTCTTTTGTGCTTTTCGGCACCCTTTTCGACAAGGACATACGCGGGAAGACCGTCCTGCACTTTCCTGGTAAACGGCACCGGGATTGCTCAGGTTCAGGATCCCGTGATCGAGAGGGAGAGGTACGCTCGGACCTCGGATAACCTTCGCTATCTTTCTTTCTTCCCGGCCGGAGATGTCGAGTCGAAGGGCAGCTCTTAGTTTGGAAAGAAAAGCAACTATAACTCACGCGTCTCGGTTTGACCTACCCGGTCAAACAAAATTGGACCTTGAATCGAGGTCTTTTCGAGACTCTTTCTAACTGTATGCGAGACTGCATATTTTTTTCTAGTTTCTAGTTCCGGTGATGGAGGGGAGTTTGTAAAACTCCTTTTCTGTCCACGCCGCTCTTTCTCCTCAGGATGGCAACCTGGCATAGGGGGAAAAGGCCCTGCTTCGAAGTTTCTTTGAGTTCGGCTGATAGAATCCCATCCCGTTTCCAGGCGGAATCCTTCAACAACTTAGTGGCTCTATCGGGTGTGCTAATCCGCTCGATATGAAATTCTTCAGGAAGGGGACTAGACGAAGAAGAAGAGGAGGTCTCGCAGGATGCCGGCTGCAGCAGACGCTGAACAAAATGAGTGGCAAAACCTCCTTTCGTCCAAGGAGTGGCAGTCAACAGATCGCCATTTCGCGATCTGCGAACAAAAGGTGGCCGCCATTTTTGAGAAAACTCTTTCCAACTAGTTGGAGCGAAACCTTACCCTGAACATAAGGGGGGAAGAATATATTCCAAGAGGGATTAACGTCTACTTATCCGACATGCACCGCTTCGACTCAAATAAACAAAGATTAAATCATCTCAAGGCGGTCTTTTGAATGTGTCGGAAACCCTCGAAGTAAGATCATTAGTGAAATCCAGGGATATATTGAAAGCTAAAAGGACGGGGGACGCCTTAGCCCTTAGAATAGAATCGAATTCTAAACCGGCGTGGCGCTGCTGGATGCTTCTGATCAATAGAACAAGAAGAGGAGTCAGCTTGAGAAAATAGAGAAATATCTCATGATCGGTCTTTTAATACATCAAATTGCTTTTCATTGTTGCGCTTTGCTCTTGGTATTCGCTGAGATGATAGAAGCAAGAATAACAGAGGTACATCAGGATCTGCGGTATATCTGTCTTTCATTACTTCTTTCCTTCTCTATTTCTTTCTTACGAAATAGATACTTTTTTTCATGCTACTATCCTCGTTTCTATTGTAGTCAGTCTGTGAGTTCAATTCTTTGTATATTCTTTCTTTTTTGGTATAGTACGGTTCATCTCAATTTGACTACTTTTATGACGACGGCTTTTTGTGATACGATACATGCTTTCTCCCCCCCGCCTAGTCCCATGGAAGTTCCGGCTCAACCCGAGGAGCCGCCGGTGCCTCAACCGGTTATCCCACAGTTACCCCAACCCCTAATACCCGATGAAACGCGAAGAATTATTCTTTATCAAAGGTACTCGTTCCTCAATTTTGGGGGGAGTAACGACCTTCGACGTCTGGTATCCATTATCGACGCTCAAGTCATAGTGGAACGATATGTGGAAGCTGCCTTGGTGGATGATGGGTTTGATCCACGGTCCATTTCCTACAGATATAGGGATCTAAGGGGCTTCATCCATTCTCCGCAAGGAGAGCTTTTGAGTGCACGGACCTATGAGTCATACATCGCTCAGATTCGAGAACATGGAACCCGGGCAAGCGTGCCGTATCGGCGCGTTATAAGAGCAGTCCAGAACTATGATCTGCTTTTAGAACGATGAGAAGATCCCCGGCTCGATCTGGTTTAGTATCAAGGTGATTCTCTTTCTGTTCCTATATATATGGGTCCGTGCAGCATTTCCACGATATCGTTATGATCAATTAATGGGACTTGGCCGGAAAGTGTTCTTGCCTCTATCATTAGCTCGGGTAGTCGTCGTTTCTGGTGTTTTAGTCACCTTTCAATGGCTCCCTTAATTATGTGCGAGGAATTGCCCTATTGAGTAATGGGAAGCGGGCTACTCCCCGAAAATGCCCCGCCCGTAGGTTCCTTTGTGTCGTTGGGGATTGAAATAGGAGGTTTGGAAGGAATCCTGAACCTGTGGTGGGAATATCGTCTTTGTGCTAATCGGTCCGGTCTCTGAAAGAAGGTTCAAAAGAGGGAAGAGCGACTCAAGCAGCACCGACTAAGGGAACTTGTCCACGAATTAAGCATTCACCGGGACACTTGAGAGACCTTCTTTTAGCAAATGGGAAAGAGTCTAATCTTCCTCTTTTTCGATTTAGATAAGCCTTTGTTTTTTCGACTGTACTGGAGGAAAATTCTAAGGTCAATGAAAAACTGACTTGATTTGACCCGTTAGATTAGACTCTTCTTGAAAGACGGTTCGGTCAACGTTGAGGACAAAAAACTCCTCTACAACATTATCTTTCGCAGCAGGAACGGTATCTAAACTGACTGAAGGGCTTTTGCCCAGTCCCGTGACTGGTCGGAATTCACTGCTCGAAAGCAGAGAATAGATTAGACTAGCGGATCGCTTTCTTTAGGTTGAGTTGACAGCTTCGCTAGAGATTCTTTTTTAGGGCAGCTAGAATACGGTTTGCGGTTTATGTCACCTTACACCAATAAAAGGAAAGGAGGTGATTAGCTTGAAAAAGATGCCTTTTCGGGTCAATGGGCAAGGCCCCACCCAAGGAACTGAGAGCATGAACTCCCAAACATCGGGAAAGAAGCATAAAGGGAAATAAAGTAACAAAGTCGCTTGCCCCAAGCCCCAGAGGAGCCTAAAGCCATTCGACTATAGGGAAAGGGGCGGATCGCAACTCAATTGCTTGTGAAATTGAAAAGCGTAAAGCAACTTGGCCGAGAGGGTAAGGAACGAAGTAACCGAAGGTGCAGTGTTCATTAGTCAATCTATCTTTCCCTGCATAGTCAACCCTTGAGATTGCTTTTCTTTTGAATATAATCTAGAATGAGGCTCCAGTCCTGCAGAAGGTGCTTGAAAAAGAAATTATCCCGAGACATCATTCGAGTTAGCATCAAAGTATGCGTATGAGTTCACGCAGTAAACGACAAGGGAATGTCTTTCCTACTTACAGATATTCTTAAAAACTAAGCAGAGCAGGTGACTTGTCGGTGCAATTCTCTGTAGGGTAGGTCCAAACATTGGTTTTGAAACATAAAGATGAATCTCACTTCTTGGGAAACTCCCCCTTGTTGAATCAGGTGAAAGTTTGGTGTTATCATCAACATATCAGTAATTGATCGCTTTAAAGGATGACGCTATCATCTCAGGTCTTTTTAAAGAATCCTGATACCAAGGAAGGAAATGTAGCACAACTAAGTCTACGCAAGAAGCCTCACCATCTGCTTCAAGCCCGATGAGAGATAAAATAGCTATGGAGGAAGATCATAATGAAATTCTCAACTCCCTTCGCTCTAAGATCTCTATGAATCTGACTCTCATTTATCTTCCGATGAGTAATACAATGGATAAGAATGGACCGTGCGTACCAACGAAAGGCGAGCTAAAAAAGATGGACCCTTCCTGTCCTAGTGGTATGGTTAATGATTAAGAGAAATTTCTTATCTCTTCTCTGGGGCTAACTCCAAGACTAATGTTTATATTTCTGCTTCATTAACTTCCTGAACAGTTTTTTTTATGGGGAAGGAGGTGATTTACCTTGGCTGTTCATAACCTTCTTTAGAAGAAAGATTCCTCCGACAACTATACATGTGATTGGACTAGTTCATTTTTTTCATAAAGAAGTTGCCCTTCCTTAAACATCCGTTTACCTCAGGTAATGAATACGGATTCCCTTACTTCTACAACAGGGTTTGTGTGAAATGAGCAGCTTAGTAGAGCTAAGAAAATTCTGTATCTCAAATCAATTGGTCGACCTGATTCATCGCTATATGGTATAAGGAGTATGCACAAGAAGGAAAGAAGGGAATTTATATTAACTAAACTATATAGTTTTTTCTATGATTTCCACAGTACTCCAACAACTACTAAAATACTAAAAGAGAGATGAACGTTCCGAATTTGGAAATGAATGCTCATAACTTCAAAGGAAAGAGCAAGAAAGCTAAATATTTTGTGCAAGGAACGGAGCTTCAAGCAAGATGTCCAGTAAGAGATGCTGACAGCACGCATTCCATCGATCAAAAACCCATGCTTGGGAAGTTTCTCCTGTCTTTCTCTTGCCAATATATGGAAAAATACTTCAAAGAAGTCAGCCTAAAGAGCCCAAGCGAACTAGACAATTGAGAAGCTTTTCTTAAGCCAATTCCTTTCCTGCTTAGCTATGAAGCAAGGCCGTTAAGGGTTTACACTATTGAAATGCAAGGTTACCTGGTGTCGATTGCTTTTATCTTGAGTGAAGATCTTCAATTCCCGTCTTGGTCTTGATCTTTAGCGTAAGGCTCTGCAGTGCCGTAAGCAACGTATATTCTGGTTAATCTTACTTTCTTTATTCCTTTTACCTCTTCATCCTTTGGTTGCCTGTCTAGCTACTCCTTTCTTTCAAGAGCTCCTTCGGCAGCGCCGTACGTTACTTCTTATCCTTATTTCTTTGTATTCGTTATCTGGAGCAGCGAGGATCAAGGACCCGTTCCTTTTGCACTAATGGCTTCATGTGTACGGGCTCAACTACTTTCATGGTGTAAACCCTTCTCTCATCCCCCATCGTGTAAAGCTTCAGGAACTTCAAAGTTGCCTAAACCCTTGAAAGTGGATAAGGTTCCCCATCCGGGAGGTAATTTGGCCATGGCGTTAGTCACGCGGATCCCTGGACGGGCCTCCACTAGTTGTTTGCACCCACCTACGGTTTGCAAACTGACGGCGAACCTAGTTGTTGAAGGATTCCTCTTGTACTGAACCTATGGTTCAACACTCAAGATTAGGGTAGGATGTATCCTAAAGGCTGACATCGGCTTAATAGTTTAAGGTTTAGAAGGACCGCAAAGATGTGTGCTTGCTGCTGTATGCTTCCTGATTAACGTCCGATCTTGCACTTGCAGCGGATTCTCTTACTTATTAGCTAGCCTATTGAAATTCTTTCTTTCTCCCTTCTTATTTTATTATTATTGGATTGGGCCACATCATTCTCTGACATTAGAAAGAATCCTACTTGAAATATGAGGGCTGATGAAGCTAATATAAGGGCTAAGGGCTAGCCTCCTCTCCTTCTGAGTCTGCTTTCTTCCCTCTTACGCTTCGGATATTGATACTTACTTTATCCTTATCATTCTAGCCAGCTACTCTAGTTGAAAGAGAATGCTCCTCCTTTCCTTATCTCTCGTCTGTCTTCTCCATCTGCCTTTCCTCCATTGAAGCCCTGGTTACGGAGGAAGGGTCGAGCCTCTAGTTGACTATAAGTCATACGCATAGGATCAGTGGTACGAAAAACACTCCTGAGTGAGAACCGAAGATCGAGATCAATTGGTGAAACGGTAGCTCGACTCTGGTTCTGACTAGCTTAGCGGTACCCTTTCAAAGGATTTAAACCTGCAAATAGCGTAAGAAAGGCTCTGAAAGAACTTGTCCTAAGAAGAAGATGTGAAGCTGCGGGAGAAGGCTTTGACTGACTTCTTGGAGAGCTTTCTATGTGTCCTTCTATTTGGTGAAAGCCATGTTCTTTGTTGGGAAAATCTTTCCACTGGACGCTCCTGGGGAGGATGTACCTCTAAACGCCCAGAAAAAGAGAAAGAATCCCGAGAAGTGGATTCCGCATCATCATCTTAGTAGAATAGCACTTTCTTTCCCGATCTGTGGCTCGCCCTTAAGAAGAAGTGAAGAGCAGTAGGTTCTATTTGGGTTGGTTGGCTCTCTTTGACTTACCCTTTTCTCTTTCCTTCCCTCCTCCATTTCTACTCAAAAAAAGGCGCTTTCGTCATATATATATAGAAGAAGACCGTTCGAGATTGGGTTGGAGTTTACTTTACTATATGGAAGGGCTTCAGCTTGATATTGTGGAAAGAGCTATTGAACAGGCGTATGCTTTCTTTCGTTTTTTTATTTGAAAAAGAAAGTCTTACATAATGAGATGAGTCAAATCAAAATTATCTTACTAAATAGAATCGACTTCCGCAAGTTCGAGTTCGGTCATACAGCATTCCTTACTCCATAGGACCTTCTCCAGCAAGAAAGGTATGCAAAAGCTAGGACTTTCATTAAGTACGCTTACCAAACTGTTCAAAAAAGAACTTCAAAAACAGATTTGGGGTACAGTCAAGTGCGTTACCGGTCAGTTCGCCGTCAAAAGAATGAAACTTGAAAAACATTTTTGATCAATAGGAATCTATTGACAAAGTTCATGTCACGACAATCTCTATTAAAGGGCTGTTTTCTTGATGCTGAGAAAGTCTTTTTTTATTTCATTCTCCAACTCCGGATGAGTTTGAGGGAGGATGTCCGAATGCACTCAAGGGTGGTCGCTTTCCAAGGACCAATCCCAATCCTGAAAAGCTCGGTCCCCTCAAGCGTCAGTGGAGAATGTACTTCCATTTCGGCTAGTCCTCTTTCCGCCCTATTCTTTCTTTCGGTTGTAGACATGGTTTCCGGGTATCCGGGTGGCTCACCATTCCCGACTGCCTACTTTCATGTCTAGTTTCAGTTATGGTCGCTGCCCCGTGCAGAAAGGTCTTCAGCGCCCCTGGCTCAAGGTCTGGTGTGATCGGTACCCTAAAAAATCCGATTCTGAAGCGTCAGACTCTAGTTGAGACTAAGATCAGATAGGGTCGGGGCAGATATTTGTATTTCATATGGGAAGATCCTAGCGAAAAGCACAGATATAGTGGACTAGGTACTTAAAGTACTAAAATATATCTAAGGACCGGCATACTGCTCTTCTGTTGTCTTGCGCATGGAAGACTTTCTCTTTTATGAAATTTCTATAAAGAAAGAGGAGAAAGATCTGTCTTCTTTGAAAGTGGACACTCTCTTTAGTCACCCGCGAAAGCAAGCAATTAGTCAAAAGAAGTTTTTCGGCAAAGGTCAGTGAGAGTACCATCCCCGGTAACTATTCTCCTTTTCTTATGCTTACAGGCTGACTATGTCGGCTTTCCTTTCTCTTTATATAGCAATAGAGTCGGCAAAGCCTTTTTCTTGCTGGTCTTTGTCAGTTCACAGACTGACCTTGCAGCAGTCAAATTGAAAGAAAAGACGACCTCAAGATCTGTGCCATTCCCGATGAATATTATAGCTACTCTTATCTGGGCTTAAAAAAGATGAAACTGAGACTCGTCAATCCACTTTTCTTTCAGTCCCTGGGACTAAGTCAAGTTCCAGATTCATACTTGGACAATTCCTTTGTACAACCGAGACCTCTCTCTTACCTTGAATGAAGGGGTGGTCAGAATCTAGTCATTAACGATTCCTTTCTTATAAGTCAAGTATAGCTAGCCAAAAGAGGGTTCATTGAGACTAAGAAGAAACTATGCTGGGAAGGGCGAAGAGTCTAAACGGGCTGAGCCCTTAGGCGAAGGGTCCGACAAGCGTCTAGAAAAGGAGGAACTAGTCAAACTTTTGAACTAGACAGGATAGCAAATCTCTCTTCCAGAGAGTCACCTTTCTCGGTTGTTAAGCGCTTCGCTTTCAACAATTTCATTTATTTAATAAAGAGTCCCTATCTTGAAAAGCCATTGAAATCTCTTAAAATACAGGTCCGGTTTTGAGCTCCTAAAAGAGGAAGTCACATCAGGCTCTTTTAAACCCATAAAGGGGCTCCTTATACTAATAAGAGCTTCGGTTCTGCTGGTCCTTCCCCGAACTCTCTTTAAATTACCGATTTTATGCATCGTAATATAATGATCGAAATCATCGGTCCGGGACCGGATGAACAACTAAAGCCTAAGCCGACGCTCACGCCGCTATTGGACTTTTTTCATACAAAGCCGATCTAATTCATTTTGAAGACTAAAACGTAATCGAATGTAGCCCATGCCAATGAGACTATGGTCGTAACAAGGTAGCTGTAGGGATAACCTCTGGCTGGATTGAAAACTAACTTAATACTCCCGGTCTGTCAGCCCCAACTAAAAAAGTCAATCTCAATTTGTTATCTAGAAAGGGGCTTTTACCCTATGTTATGTTGATGGTACTATACCTACAAAGAAAAAGAAGCAACGGATGGATATGGACAAACTCGACCTAATCCGTATTCTCAATCTTGCTTTCGTTGATCGCCTTTTGGTCAACCCTTTCCCAGTTCCGGTTATGGTTCAGGGATTCATGCTTTTTCCATCCCATCCTTCTATCTTTTTTTCCGGCAATGACTCTCAACTAGGCCTAGGCGAAGGATGTTCTATCATTCAGGAAGAATTGTTGTTGTGGCAGGTCGAGCTCGCAACCCAAAAAGAAGCTCTGCTCTGTCCTCGATCGAGAGAAAGTCTCTCTAATTCTACGAAAGAAGCTAACCTTTAGCATATTGTGGCCCGGGAACGGGAAGGCACTTTGGTCGAAGGAGTAAACGCGAAGGTCCCCCGATGCGAATCTCTATAGTTGGTGCTAGCAGAAGCCCTTTGTTTGTCTACGAGCTGCCACGAGCTATTTGAATTGGAAAAAAAGTCAGCAGAGCAGTCAGTCTCCACCAAGGTGAAGTTGAGTATAGGGGATGGATTCTGTATGGACGGGATAAGGGGCTGATTGCGCGACCTTCGATTTGAAGCTACTTCCGCGCGACTGCACCTGGTCTTGGATCAAGGCTCTCAGTCGCTCAAGACGTCGATGCGCCACCGAGTCGACCCGAAACTTACCAGCATGGGGAGTTGCGATGGATGCCAAGATGAAGACTTTCCGCCTCCAAGCTTGATTGAAGGACTACTTCCCCCATCACTATCAGAGTTGGAAACGAAATGGAATCCCGGATAAGAGTAAGAGCAAGCTTATAACTAGCCTTTCGGGCTATGTCCTTCACTTCAAGTATTTACAGGATTCAACTGAGTATGGGTAGGAGTCAGGGGTTCGAGCCCTTCTCCAACAACTGTTGTAATTATTGGCAAGAGCCAGTGATCGCCAATTCCTTTCCCAAAGGCTCCTCGGACTGGACTAGAGTACGTTCTTTTTCGCTTTCCGTCGATCGAAGTAGGTCAAGTCTCAGTCTTGTATTTGAGGTTGGTCGAGTAAAAGCACGAGTTCCGGTAAACCCCTACCAGTAAGGGGCAAGCCAGCATCTTGACCGGATTGGAAAGCAGAGGTGGGGGTTGTCAAGTTTGTTTTGGTTTGAAGTAGGGTAACTTTGCAGAATCTTTGCTTGCGCCCTATTTGAGACTAAGGCAGGTTTGGAACCCTGTCCTATCACCTTTATAAAATCCCTAGCTCTCTTCCTTAGTGCAACTGTCCTATTCCTACCATGGGAATATCTATCTTTCTTTTTTGTGTCATATCTTTAGTTTCGGATATCAAACCGGACGGTATCGTATATGAAGAAAGAGATTGTTGACATTAGTAGATTAATCTATTCATTGGTAGGGCATTTCTTCCTGTGACCGCCTTTCCTACCAAAAAACTAACCCAACCAAATCCGGGTTTTTTCTAGACTAGACCTTCGGGATTTTTTTAGGGTTCATACATGCATTGATCCAGTTCAATAGCCGCTTCCGCTGAAGCGACAGAACCAACAGCATAGTCAACAGAAGCAGCAGGATCAATGGCTTAAAGTACTGTTTCTTCAACGCTTCTCCTGCGACTGCCTTAGCAGCAGGGTCAACTCGGTTAGCTTCCTCTGCTTCCGGTGGTGTGGGACAAGACTGATGCTAGTGCTTTTGGGTTTTCAATCACGTGTTTTGTAGTTCCGAGTGGGAACTGTGTTTTTATTCATTATAAAGTTTCCTTCTATTCATATCTTCTTTATTCTATGTCTTAAGCATAGTTTCACCTATTGATAGATCTCCTCCTCGCTTCGGTCCCTTTCCGCTAGCCAGTTTGAAATAGATGACTTAAGGAAGTGAGCTCATCAAAGAGCGCTATTCAGCCTTGTCAGGTGAAAAAGAAAATTAGAAATCCGAGATCCGGCATAAGCACTCACGAAAGCTTTAATCATTTTTGCAGACTTGCACCTTTAAAAATCATTAATTGAATAGTAGATCCAATTCCGGCATCATGTAAACCTAAGATCCCAAGTACTGACTACCGGAGAAAACAAACCTCTTTGCAAAAGAGACACCATAGGGAGGAAGGGAACCCCATTGAGAGAAAATCTATCAGTTACTTAGCATGACACAGCTACCTAGGTCGAAATGTGTATGTGTACAGGAATGGGTGCGGGAGCTACCTCCTGGTGCTTTGCCGTAAGCCCTTCATCCATCTCAATATATGGAAATTCTACGCGCAAAGGCGAAGGTCCAATGTCCGAACATCAAAACACTTCTGGATGTCGGGCCGGATTGTGACCTACTGAGAAAGGGGAGAACCGGCCGCTTCGGATGAATTCATTTTTCTTTTTTTCTTTTTGGTATACCAGTGAGACATCTGTTCCGATGGCCTCCGGTCAGTGTCAAGCCGGTTTCCCGAAGCCTTTTTTTTTTCAAAAAAAAAATCCTTAGTTTAGTAGAAGATCTGGCATTTTCTATTTCAATTTAAAAGATGTCCGCTTTCAAAAAGCCTCCGATTGACTCAAAAAAGTGGTAGTCATAGGACACCTTGGTCATACACCATAGAATAGATAGAGATAATATCCCGGTGAACCATAGTCAGGATGAGCCCACCTATCCCGAGAAGGGGACCTTTCTTAGCTTTCATTCCTGCTTTCAAGCTCATTTGCTTTTCTGTAGTATATATCAAAAGTAGATACACTTAAGCGGGAATTGCCCCTACGAGTCTAGTTTTTCTAGCGCGAACTTTATGTACTCATCAATGGATTTAGGGCATCTTGGGACTGATCCTTTCGGAGTTGGTATGGCAGGCGTCGACTCAACGGTCTATGCTGATGAGATCAAGAAGATAGCATGTTCCGCACTCACTTAGCTTAGAAGAGGTGCTGGTTTTCTTCCGAGTATCTCCGTTTTTAAAGCGTAGAACAAGCTTAAGCCTTTCTGATCCCAAGGAAACCCGGAACTGCTCATCTTGGAGCTGATCCTACATCCACGGATTTCTATTCCAGATTGGATGTAAGTCTTTTCACTAGCTTGAGTGCCGCGCTAAACCATTCATCCTTGATCCACCGATCACCAAATCGGCTTAGCCGAGACCAAATCCACTTTATTTTAGTATAAAGGCGTAAAGGCACTATGGCAAACACTCGTTTGGTACCCCCATTGGGGTAAGCCACATGCCAAATAATAACTTCCAAATTGAAAAAAGCTTGGCCCTAGAGAGCAAAGCCAAAGCAATCAATCATCGCTTTTAAGGGCATTTCCGCTTCTATAAAAAGTCCATTCAAGGTATAAAGGGAATAGCAAACCCTATCGGAAAACTCTGTCCGAAAGCCGAAAGAACCCGTTCTACCTTTTAATTTAGCCCCGCCCATCTCTGTTCTGTAAAGTGTAAAGATCATATCGATTAATCAATAGTATTCCCCAGGCGATTAACCACTTACATATTTCATATTTTCTTTCGTCTTACAAGAAAGAGCAGATCGGGCATAGCTTGGTCATACATAGAATTAGAATTTTTCAACTAGGGCTAGAGATGACGTCTATTGAAGTGCTTGTAGGGAGTCCAACCCAAGAAGCTTGAGCTGGAAAATTCATAGATATTTAGTGCTCACTCTTGACAACAGACTTCGTATTCATTGATGTGCTAACTTGCAAGTGCCAATGGAGGGAGTCTATATCAGCTGACCGGAAAAAGGCTAAGCTTACTTTGCCACGGCACCTTAGCGTCCCTTCCTCTCATTAGCTCTCCTTTTTTTATATGCACACGTGCGCGAGCCGTCTCAGAGACGGAGTGGCTTCCGGCCGGCTTAGACTGCTTGAGTTCCTGTTTAAGGGGTAAGACGAGATCCTACGTTTCACTTTTCTTTTGTACCTTTAGCATCCCACTTCACTCCACAAGGGGAAGTGGATATTACGTCTTGCCTTACTCTAAAGATAGACCCTGGAACTTCCAAGAAGGAAGACATATATGATCCGCTCAAACTCGTTGCCGTATTTTCCCTTCTTTTAAAGGCCCCGAGTGAGTATCCAAAGTAAGTAGATGCCACCCCTTTTGTTTGCTTATTAAGGCTGAGACAGGGCCACCCGAGAACGCATCCTCTTCTGGGGAGTCATCTTCTTCTTGCCCTTGACCTTAACCGCTTGCTCCGACGGATCCGTAGCAATTCAAAGGCTTGTCTACGGTAGTGATCGATTAACCGAGTCGGGGTAGCAGTCCTTGCTCCACAGAAGCTGTCAACAGTGACTAGTGTAGGGTCAGTCTGTGCCGGGTCTTTCAGATAGCGCAGAAGGTATCTCAGAGTTAGGGAAGGGACCTTCGCTCGCTTTCTATTCCTTTCCGGCGCAAGTTATACAGAAGGGTGGCTTATACCAGCTAACGCTTCCCCGCTAAAGAATTGCATCACACCGGTGAAAGACAGACGTGGAACTTCTAATTTCGGTAGTTCTTTTTCTAAAAAAGTTTTGGCGTACAATAATTGATAAGGGCTAACGAGTTCTCACAGTCAGGCAAGTACTTTCACAGGTCCGATAGGAGAAAATAGAGCCGATATATCCGATCTTCGATCCTTCACAAAAAAGAGCTATCAAAGTATCAAGTAAAGGGGCAAGCAAAACGTAAGGGTTTATCCCTACCCTAACAAAACAAGACCGAAATGCAAGACGATAGAGGCAAAAGAGGCCTGGGGTCTACAAAAGGGCATTCCACGGATTTCAATTAGATTGTCCGGTTAATGACGCGATAGGAAAAGTTTCTCACCGCATATGGCTCGCACAAAGTCTTTAAGAAAGAGGGAAAGATCACCCCTAAAAGCAAGCTTTTCACTTATATAGGATACCACTCGCCACGTGAAAACTGCTGCCAGATGCAGATTCAATCAATAACTGCGGTTACGAAGACAGCAACGGATATTGAAAAGAGGGAGCACAAGAGCTCTTAGTCATCCAACAACGGTTACTGGAAAAGAAAAGACTAGAAGAGTAAGGTCATCAGTCCCAGAGCCTATGATTGCAAAGAGCACTTATTCATCAGAAAGACCGTATAGGCCGCCTTTATGTCCAGCTCAAATAAGAAAAGAGTGCATAAGAAAGCGGGTATACCTTACTTAGAAATCAACATAAAATACTAGCTAGCAAATACTAGATAGTTTACTATGCTTAGACTTTCATAAGAGAAAAGATTCTTATATTTAAGAGATTTCTAAAGACAAGATTCAGTATGTATAAGATAGGAAGAAATAAACTCTTGGAAGTAGAGGAAAGAGGAAGAGTTTCGATAGCTTCTTCGGGAAATACAGTAATTAGAACGTGCTATTTGTGAAAATACGTCGCAAAACATGCTTAAGAAATAAGGCAGAAAATAGAAAACATCCTATACGGAAAGAAGACTAAGAGTGCTACTTAACAACTAATTATAAACCAGATAGAATCAAGTTTGGATTCAATCCAGCCCTAGATATCAAATGCCCAGAGCTACCTTGAGCTCTTTTATCGCGGAATTTTACCAGTTATTTCCTTTATTACTTTTCTATGTCTTGCCCTCATCTGTATGAATCAAACGCCGGTTTTTGCAATGGAAGATAATTTCCCGGTAGATTTGACTTTACGTTTAGGCCTGCCTGGGCAAGTTCAAGAAGGGGCTGGCCCTTCCGAGGCCCCCTCTTTGCCACCAGAAATAAGAGAAGCAATCTTTGACAAGATAAATACCAGACTGCTCTTTGCTGCTGAAAAAAAGACGGGGTGGAAGCCCCCCATAGAAAAAATAGAAATGTTGATCACCCTCAAAGGGCAGCTTATTTCACGTATGGGCGAACTCGACCCAAACCCTTTCTCTCATTTCCATCAATCGCTTTCTAAAGAGAGTTTTTTATTTCTTTAAAGAGAGACTGTCGGAGGTAAAGGAGAACGAACTCGCCCTTCTTCTTGCGACTAGTTGACTTGCCATTCCCGAAGATCTTTGAGCGGATGAACTCTCTTCCGAAAGACCGATTCTAGATCACAGACACCTAGTACTTTTTTTCCTTCTTTCAAGCCGATCGAGCATTGACTGGATCTTGCTGGCTTCGCTCATTCTTCCACCCACCAGTGAACAATAAAAGGCTTTCGAAAACCAAGTCCCAAAGTGCTTTCACCCGGGTCAAAGCAAATCTCGATGAAATCACAAGGAAGGCAACTACATCACCTTTTGCTAATAGTTCAAATCATTATTCCCAGCCTTCCCTTACTAATAACGTATATGGATAACTTCTTTTCCTCCTTTTTTATTTTTACTAGCAAGGGATGTCTACTAACCCATAGATAGAAATTAGAAATGTTCTTTTCTTCAATAGCGCACCAAATGCGCGCAAAGGCGGAGTGTAGGGTGGAAAGAGAAGTCAAGGTATCAGCATCAGCTAGAATAGATGGTGACGGATATCAAATGGATAGTCAAGATGATTCACCACCAGATGACTTGCAGCAAGGGACATATCCCTCCCGATTAGAAAAGTGGGCCTCGCCCGTCTACTACTCGACCTTCAGTAACTAAAGTTAGCAGGGACTGGGAATCCATCCAATCCAAATAAAATAGCTTACTGACTTGCTTGGGTCATCTAAGAGGTAAGGCTCCCCCGATCGATCCTAACTCTCATTCTAAATAATTCTTGAGCTAAAGGAGTTCCCTAGCCCTTCAAGTTTACATGCTGATCCCTCTATGATGGCATTCTTCTTCCTCTCCGACTTGACGATATTATTCTTTCAGAAGCTAGTGATTAGCTGAGGCTGACAGTATCGTATCTCGGCAAAAGGCTGACTCCACTACTTAAGATTGTCGAATCGAATCTACCTTCTATGACCTAGCTTCTGGTATTTGAACCAGTTACGTCGATTGCTGAACCTGACTTGACTTTGACGCGTTGGCTTTGGCTCTGGCTTGTCCCTATATTTTAATTAATCGGAAGAGTCAGTGGCTATCCTGCGCTCAAGAGGAAGAACTCAACTCTTTGCAAAGCAAGGGGCATCGCTCTAATCACTTATGTAATAACCTTCCTTTTGAATGCCGCCGGTTTTAACCTTTATAGCGATAGCGAGTCAAAAAATATCTTTCGATCAGAAAAGAAAGAGCTTTCCCCTTTTTCTCTACTACTCCCGTCAAGCAATAGACCTAAGACCCCTTTGCTGCAGGGAAAAGGTAAGGAAGAACCAAAGTAGTTAACCGAGTCGTGGGCGGCAATGCTTGGGCAAGAGAGTCAATCCGTGTTTAGTAGAGTGCCTTCTGATCCTGCGATTGAGGATAAAGAGTCCGAGTTCTACTAATACTAATAAGAATAACCACCTTGCTTTCTGGGGCTTCCATTACTTACTTCAATTGCATTGATTTATCCTTATCCTTTCTGGCCTCAGACTTGTGCCTAATCTTCTAAAGATCAAACGCGAGTCAAAGAACTCCTCTTTCGTAGTACACTTCTTTTATTGAATTGACTGTAAAAGGTGTGATGGTCTCGCCAATGAATTTCCTCGTTAACAGCAGGATCTTTTCCACTTCTTGCTGAAGACACATTCTCCAGTCTAGCCCCTGATGACATCTTTACTAGGGGCTGCTTTCCATGATTCATCCAAAATGGCTAAATAGGATTACTTCTCAGCTTGGCAGTTGCGTCCGCTCAAAAGCAAGGGCCAGCAATGTCAACATCCAATGAGTTAGTGCTTTCTTCTTGAAAGATTTCCCTTGGGCCTTTCGATACAATCAAATAGAAAGGCCCAATTCATTGGGATTTCTAGTCTAAGAAAGGACAGATCGATCCCAACCTATTCTTCTTAACCTAACAGTCTATTCGTGGAAGTAAATTATCCAAAAAGTCTCCTTACTAGACCTAACATCCTGTCATCGCTTTCAGATACAAGGAAGTTGGACTAGCTATTATACCAACTATCTCATGCTCTCTCAAACCCAGCCAAAGGAGCACATCTAGTTGAAAGACTCTCATTCTTATTTAGAATTTGAAGATCTTTCTGTTCGTAAAAGTTTAAGGTTAAGAGCTTTATCCATAAGTAATGAAAGGAGACTTTTAGAATCTTCTGATCCTTCGTGCGTTCTTTATCCTATTCCGATTTGATTTAGCTTTCTTTTAGTTGCCTTCTTTCTCCCGTTTTGAGGACCGGAAAAAAAGAGTCCTTCTTTCATTCCTACTGGCATCCTTATCTCATTCTCTCCTTCTTGCCAGCCTATCTTAATCTCGACTTCCATACAGCTATCCTTTCTTTCTATCCCCAGTCGCCCTCGCCTCACCTTCCGGCCCCGGAAGGCCCATCCTCATCCATATTTTACTCACCTCATCTAGGCGACTTTCTCTTGAAAAGGAAAGGAACCTGTTACTTCCACCTTGGAGGTCTCCTAAAGAAAGGGAAGTCCCTCATGGAAAAGCTTTTGAGCTCGGGTTCCTCATAACAAACTTGGTCGAAAACCCAAGTCTTGATGCCAATGTTGGCCCGTAAACCCTTTCTCAATGAATGGAGAGAAAGTTCGCAAATCACCTTTGTTTGTACCGGAACTTCGTGAACTAAATGTTGGCAAAGCCAATTCATTCCATTTGCCTAGAAAAAAAGCTAAATCAAAGAAAGTTTGAACCTATTCTCCTTTCTTTTTTCAATTGATAAGGATAAAGCGGGCTCTTCAGCTACATCAAGTACCACATCATCCAATTCAATAGTATCAGACTTTTAATCATCCTTCGATTAAGCGAAAGCAGTTTGATCGTATACTAATTCCGATTCTTCGGAAGGAAGGATCTGACCCACTCAGTAAAGAAGGTTATTCCCGGTAAAAAAAGTATTATCCGCATTACTTGCTTTGGAATAGCAAAAGAATAGCCTAGGCTAATTACTAGGCTAAGTTTTTCCCGTAGCTACTATTAGTTGACTAAGCTAAGGTAAGGAAATCTAATCTACTTCAATGAAATGAACGCATAGGAGAATGGGCTAATCCATCTTTCTATTGAAAATCAAAGAGGTTTACGTCAAGCAGATTGGAGGTCAATCTATTTTCCTATCTTACCTTAGTAGAAAGGATTGATTTCGCCTAACAATCAACAACAAAAGTCCCCAAAGGCATCTCGGGAGGGGCGGTCTCTTTCTTATCTTAGCTTTCCCATAAGTGAAGTTCCTAGGAGTTTGGCGGCTCCAAACCAGGAAGATCTGGGATTACGGGCACCCCAATTTCACATTGAAAATGCGGGGGTTATTCACTTGGTGGAGAAAGTGGGTCAAGCCCTTTCTTCCACTTCTGTATTTCTGGCCCGGATAGTTCTTAGTGAGGGGCGGCTTCCTTCTCGATTGATTCTCAGGAAAACGGCTCTCCAAGGCGGGCATCTTGATCAAAGGCTCCCACTCACGCTACACCGCTGGCTGTATAGGAGGACTTGTGGCACAATGATTTCCAATACTTGAAGAGGAGTCGAAGTGAATGCCGATAATTCACCAGGTCTTGGACGCGCCTTCTTGACTCGTGTGGGAGGAGAGATAAGGGATATAGAGGGATGGAAAGACTTCAATACTTCTGGTTCTGGCATTTTCTAAGAAAGCTTACTCTAAGACGCTCATTGACCTTGAGCTAGCTAGAAAGGAATGGAGACTGGAATTCATTAGGCTTTGGACACTGGGGTATAGGCTGGCTATTTGGCTATAATCTTCTTCCTTTCTATCCCTTGATGTGAGGAAAGGGGAAGGGATCGTCATGCACTGGCTTTCCTGTAGCGACAAAGAGCCCTTCTTACTTCTTAAAAAGGGGAGTACCAAACCACTAAGAAGAAAGTAGGAGCGGCCGTAGTAGAGCATCGAATCAGGAGATGCCCGCTTAATCGCTCGTGCGCCATTGATTACTTAAAGAGAATGTCCACCGCCTTTCGCTCCCGATTTGGTCTTTTGACTTCTTGTTATTAGGACTTGTCAATTCATTTAACATGATACCGCGATCCCCTCCTCCACTTTCCAAAACTTCCCCTTTAGGGTAGGGATTTTAGCTAATCTTGGAAAATGGGAAGTCTCTTTACCTGCTTCGTCGAAAGAAAGCAAGACTCCTCAGATAAAGGAGGGGCTCCTTTCCATTCAGGGGAAGAATATATGACAATTGCACTGAGAAAGCAATATCAGTCTCAAGGGAAGTTAGTACTTTCATCAGCGGCTGAATATGATCAAAAGCTTTATTTAACTCCAGCGAGTGTAATACCTGAAGCGAGCTATAGAGCAGCTTCGAGGGGATAGGCGAGGTATGAGGATAGTTTCACTCCCACAGGTAGCTCGAAACTGGAATAGACCTCCCGCTCCAGGGTAAATCCATCTAGGTAGATCTACCAGGAAAGATGCTAATAAGAGTACCCGGTCTTCCATATCTATATCTAGGAGCTGGCTAGCTGAACTATTGATCCTTCCTCTAGAGCAGCAGATTATCTAAGACATTTGGCATGAGACAGACGCTTCTAAGCTTCTAATTAGTCGGAGCCTTCTTCTTCTTCGATTACTAGTTCCGTTCCTAATGAGACTACTCAAAGGAGGAGTTGAGTGCCATCCCTACCAAAGAGGTCTTACCACAGCTGAGATAAGTCCTAGTTTCATTAGGAGAGCTAAAAGATATGAGAAGGAGTTGGTATGGTGAGGTTAAATCTATAAGATTAAGGCTGAACAAAGCTAGAGGGAATGCCCGTCCTTGTTTTGCCCCAGGGGGGTCCTGCGAGGGGAACGGTACATTGAAAACTCATGTCGTACGGCCGAGTAGAAAAGAGGTTGTCACAATTGAATTAGAATTAGCTATGATCAATGCAAATAGTAACAGCCAACATAGTAGCTGTGACGTGAACAGCGCTTCACTCCGCCTCTTTGCACCCATTCCCTTTAGACTAAGGTTACCAATAAACACTAACTGACGGGCGAGCTTTCTTTTTCATTGAAACCAATGGTGCAAAAGTATGGCTTGCATTCACGATTCACGACATGGCCTTGGTCTCTGTGAAAGGTCCTATTGCTTTTATAGGGCTCCCTTGATTCCTATTAGACCTATTTCAAGGCCTGCTCCATATCCCCTTTGCTCTCTAAAGGCGAAGAGCTTGGTAATGGAACCCCACCCTTTTGGGTTGTGATAATAGAATACCTCAACGTCGGAACATCCATTTTTAGAACTCATTTCCGCAGGAGACTTTTCTCAGTAGAATTTGTTACCTGGGATTTGAGTCTAGCTTTTGGCCGCTAGACAAGCTTTCCTCCTCTCAATTGTCCCATCCGGAAAGTAAAGTACTTAAAGGTAAAGACCCACCCTTCACTCTCTTGCCTGCTGGTAAATCAGTCAATGTCCATGTGTGGTTGACACGCATAGCTGCCATCTCGTCCTCTCCGCCAAGCAGAATGACTCAAGGTCTCATGATAGGAACGGGTAAGACTTACACTCGAAAGAGCAATTATATTCGAAGGGGTTAGGCAAGAGATGAGCTCGAGCTTCATCATTATCTGAGTCGAGAGAGAGCGTCTTTTTTCTTATCGAGTGACTTACTATTGCTCTCTCTGGGGATTATTCTTTTCCAGCCCTCCCTTTGAGAATAGAAAGTATGACCTTTAACTGGTCGGGATAAAAAGCACCTGCCTAAAAATGGCTCTAGTGCTTTACTTTTGCCTGCCGAAAGAAATGCATGACTCGTAGCCCTAAAGAATAGCATTCGGCATGATAATCAGGCTCCTATGAGGGCAGCTCCTATTTCTACTGAGGCTAGAAAGACTGTTAAAAGATGAATTAAAGCGTCTACTACAAGTTCTAGCAGGCGAACGAACGGACTCAGCCCGAAAGAAGGAAGAATTTGAATATTGGCCATATAAAGATATATATATAGCCCTACCCGAGGGGAATCTCTGGCTTAGCTTAAGGGCAAAAGGTCAAACTCGGCAGTAAAGACTGGGCAGTAAGGGAATTCGACAAACTATTATTGACTCGGGAAACTCTTTCCACCTATGTACCCTATTAGCTCGTCTGGATGTAACCTATAAAATCTTACTCTATCAACTAGTCCTCCCCTTTCCAGAGTGTCAATATAAACTCTTCCGCGAATAGCAGGAATTGAAGGGGATGTAACATAACCTACTGGAAAAGAGGCTAGTACTTACTAGGACTAATCCTCTTATTACCAACCGTGTACATACGAGATGCTTCCATCACGTCCGGGCCGCCGGAGTAAGAGTTGCCCTAAGTCCCATGTCTCGTAAACCCGCGCGAAATCAATATGGAAAGACCCGGTGGATCGTAGCATATGTTCTGCGAGCAACCAAGTCAGTCAGTGGTTCGGAGAAGCGAAGTACTAGTCAGGAACAACCACCTTTCGTCGGGCAGGGCAGCCAGCCAAGAAGAATCGTCTTTCCCTCCTATTGACGATAGTACAGAGAGGGGCTAAGGCATAAAATATCTTATTATCTTTATAGTTTTATACTAAACCAACAAGCCAGCCATTAGCCCTTTGTAAACTGGAGTATGGAAGTGGAACTCAGTCTAGTCTGCTCTCATCCAGCAAGCTCTCTAACACTAGCTAGGGCTAACCTCTCTTTAGCCTACCTGTCCTCATGCTAGCCAATCTCTGGCAATTGGTCTATGGCAAAGGGTCATATTCAAGATGTGAACAAATCGAATGTGCACATTCATGCAAGATCCGGTGCTCTCTTTGAAATATCCGCTCTTAGAAGAATAAGTTCTTTCGGAAGAGAAGAAGTATCAGAATCCGTCAGCTTGCCACAGAACTCATCCAGAAGGAGTATGCAGCCAGACTGACTACGGAGATAGAAAGAATAGGATGGGAAGATGAATCAATATTAAAGAAAGAATAGGTTACTAGAGAATCGGATCTTAGATAGTGCACGAATGAATGCTCAGTCTTGGGGTAATATCATCTTTCCAGCCCCCTAGGTCCTAGGTTGCAAGTCAGCTGCTCACTCTCTATTTCTTCGAATTCGATGTCTTAAGCAGCATGTAGCAAAGATCGATTTGAGATTCAATGTGGGACCTGAAAACAGAAGCTAGAGTTGAACGATCTACTTTTCTATCCTGTGGCCCTATCCTTTATAAGGAAATAAAAAAGGTCTCTTCTTTATAGAAAGTAGTCTGCCTGGTCTGTCTCTCAATCAGTCTGTCCAGTCAAGTCCTTGACTTCGGTCGTAGGTTGAAAGTCAAAAAGTAGCTGCTCTCCCGACCTCCGAATAAATTAATAAGTGGAAAGCTTCGTTCTTCCTCTTATTCTGCTTAAGACTTGGAGTTCGAAGTGGCATGGATCTAATGAGCTATTCCTCGCATCTCCTCCTTTATAAAATGGAATAAGGCAATTGCCCACTAATCCTCATCGCTGTCCTGAGCCTGATTTTCATACGGATTATAGGAATCCCGATCTGGGAAGAAAAGCAATTGTTTTTAGCAGTAGTCAAGTTCCCATGGACTTTCCTCACCCCCGGAGCTAGAGAGGTTTGAAGAGCCTAGAGATCCGTTAGAAGCTAAGGGATCTTCTTACCTTATTTATATGGCATTTCTTCCAAGGACGAGAAAGTAACTAAACCTTATTTGCTGCTAATTCTAAGGAAGGACGTGTCACTCTAAATATGACTTCTTGCTTTCCCACTAAGACTGCTTTCGAACTGATTTACGGCTTCATCTCTGGCGGTGTCAAAATAGAAAGATTACTTGCTGCTTTCAAACTGACTGGCCATTCTTTTCTAACGAACTTCCCAGGCTTAAGGGGATAAGAGGGCATAGGATTAGATTCACCGGGTCTTGAAATAGATTATAAGGCTTTTGCCCTAGGGTTATTGATGAGTTTGGAGTTGGTCTTTGTGGGCAACTCTTTGTCTACGAGCTCCCCGGTTGACTACGTCTAAGCCTAGTTCTCATACTAACTACGCGACTAACTTACTGCCAATGCGGAAGGACGAGTAACTATTGCGTACTAGCTCCTGCTTCTCCCTTAGGTGCTTTCTGCTCATTCTTCTCTGTCAACTGACTGGATTGTATCAACTAACTCAACTACGTCCTTATCCCACCGGGCTAGAGAGAATAGGGGCGGTGACAGATACAGAATATGGCCAAGGAATATGGCATTTCATCAGTCAGACTTACGCCTTCTCTGTATCAGGTAGGAAAGGCGTGTTGGATGATAATCCTGGGGTTTAGACTTCCTGTTGCCTAGAAGATCTGTTGCTGGACGGGAAATTGACAGACAGCGCTAAGTCTACTCCAATCTCGTAGTGAAGTGCCCATAGGGATTGGGATTTTCTTAAGAGGTCTTAGGGCCTAGTTGCCTACCATATCTGTCTAAGCACGGGATGGTAAGACAATAGTTATAGGAAGGTCAGGACCTCAATATCAATACGTCTTTTGGCGCCCGAGGTTTTCTTTCTCTCTTTGTATATGGCCCGCTGTAACTAAAAAATAATATAACTCTTAATCTTAGTAGCCCACGGTGACAAAGAAGATGAAAGACTATGTTCCTGCTAAGAGGCGGTAATAGGATGATCTGACGCTTCTTCTTGACTTGAGACTTGCGCTTTCTACTTCATGTTAGTCAGTCGCAGACAGGATGGGAAGCTACTAGTTTTCTTCTTCCTCGGGAAGACTACGTCATAGAATGACGCATCTCCGACTTCAGACACTGAAAAGAATGAACTCTCGGACTGTAATGCAAATAGATCGATTAATCTCACCATCGGATAGAAAGAGAATGACTAATATCTCCTCCCCAAACACACTAAATCCGAATAGGCAGATCTGAGGAAGCAGAGATGTTAGCTGCTTACGTAGTTGAGTCAATTAAACGGCCTTTGCGCCTCCCTAACTCTTCCCAAGGAGCCCGATACGGGATATGGCTTTACGAGCCAGCTACCTTGCCTCCGGATCCGGGGACTGGATTGAAACTACTGACTACGTGTGGCTTTAGACTCTCTATCAGGTCGGGATGGTAGATAGCAAAATAGCATATAGATATAGTAAGTGAGAACCGGCACATTGAGGCAGAGAAGCCTGAACTCAACTATAGGGGAGGACACTAGTAAGCTCAGTTAGCTTCTAAAGGATTGGAATCTCACATACGTCTGATTTAGACTTGCATACCTTCTCACTCAGAGAAAGCACTGGGCATTGGGAATTGATTCCCTGGGGCGAAAGCCCAACTCTTGGTAGTTAGGAGTAGCTGTTGTTTTTCTCTCAAGTAGCTCTATCAGGAATTCGGGATTTCATCCCTCTTCCTGAATTCGTAGTTAAGTGCCCCCGGTCGGAAAAGATGACACACTTGTTATCTCCGGTTCAGTAGAATGCTTTCTTTAGTCGGAATCACAACCATTCTTTTCTAATGATATTTCTACTTTTCATAAATCCGGACTTGTAGCGCTCCGTGTTCCTGCCTACCGGTTAAGAGGAGCGGGGAAGATCAATTGGATCTGATTCTAAAGTCACCCATCAGTGAATAGAAGGTTCGGGCCTGTGAACACTAAACTAATCCTGGCCGCCTCCCATAGCTGTTTCAGCAGGTGAATTCACCAAAATCTAAATAGTTTGCTCAGCCTTTCATTCTTCTTTCATACTTCCCGCGGACGGGCTTGATTTACGACTTCGGAATGCTTTACTAACGAGATCCCGCCTTCTAAGTCAATATCAATAATTGTAGAAGTGGGATCCCCAGGCATAGCCCGGTCTTCACCTGGGTCTTAGCTTTCAGAACACTTCTGTCTAACTGTAACATCGCAAAGTGAAATTCAGAATTCCGTGCTCTTGCACCAGACAAAAGAAATAGTAAGGAAATTGAACTCATTACAGACGAACCTGTAAGTCAAAAGAAAGGAAATCAGCCTTGTCCCACGCCGTCAAAGATGAAGTTAGTGAGAGGGGCTCTGGATGGAATATTTGGCTTCGATTCCCCTTAGCCCGAAAGATCATTTGATTTGATAGGGTTTAGACTCAGTTCGCTGCATCCTCTTTGAAGGTTGGAATTGAAGTCTAAAATTCTATATAATTGAGCGAGCAGTACGCTACTTCACTCCTCTTTAAGACGTAGAAAGGCCAATAAGGCAAAAGATAAGGCAGCAAGTAGTCTTTTCTAAGACAATCCCTCCTGGGTAATATCTTACTAAAGCAAGGGGAATCCGATAGCTGAGAACATCTCAATAGTACCTTCCAGTAGAATATCTTAGCCAAAAGCCTTAGGAAGAAAGTACTTTATCTGCCTAACAGAAAGAAGTTCGAAATGAAGAATAGTTCCATCGTGCCCACTCGTCTAGAAGCAAGATCCGGCAATTCCACCTCCGTGGAAGTTAGTGAGACTAAGCCATATAAGATGAGACTGTCCCCTGTATCCGGGAACAGACTAGAGATTATGATCTTTTACCCGCTAACTGGTACCTAATTATAATTGAGGAAATAGATGCTGTTTTCCAAGAGTGCTGAAAAAGTCGACCTCTATGTCACTAATAGAAAACTCATTTTTCGAAGGTCACATGGCATCATAATTTTTGGGTGCCGTAGTTAGAACTTTTTCAGATTCTAGCTTACAAGATCACTTTATATTGCTATTTTCTTCCTCTTTCTATGGCTCTGGGCTAACTTATTCTTCTTCATCAGTAGCAGCCTAACAGCAAGTAGAAAGCTAGAGACTCAATGAAAGCCAGTAGGATGGGGTAGTTAGACGCCCTTCCTGATTGAGACAAGCCAGTCCAGCAGAGATCTTTCTATTTTTGTGCTTTCCCGTCCATAGATTGAGAAGTAAGGGATTGACTTCTAACACCCCTCTTAATCCATTCCTAAACCTTACTTTTCTCTTCTCCCGTCAGTTTTATATGAAGTCAAGGAAATCAAACTACTGGAACTAGCTCAGTGGTAACTGACTGATGAAATGGAGTAGGCCCTTAGCCCATAGAAGATCTTCCTAGTCCTTGGCATTCTCTGCCTAAATTTCACCTTAGATGCATAGTGCAAGGATTGAATTCTTTAAAGTCTTAGGCTTGAACTTAGCGGGGATCAAATATAAATAACAGAGGAAGGATAAGGTTAAGGGTGGGCTTAAGGCGGCTTACAGGGCAACAGAGAGGATACAAATTCAAAATATGAGGCTGAAAAGAAAGAAGAAGTGGTTTTTCCAACCAAATATGAATAAGTAGAAAGAGGCACTGTGCTAAAGCAAAGGGCTAGAGAGACCAATAGCACAATAGCGTGCCGTGCTCCGAAACAAGTTAGTCTAGCGCGAAGAGCCAAAATGTGCTATAAAAATAGCGCGCCAGGCACAAAGCTTTAGTTAGCCATAGCAAGACCAAACGACACTAAGAAAGAAGCTACAGGTTCACTCACCTCCTGAGTATTGATCTTCGACTCCATCCCTAGAAACGTAGTGTTCTTTTTTAACTTCCACTTCTACTTCTTGAACTGACCTAGCCTGTTGTCTTTCTAGTGGACTCTTGAACTGAGTGATGAAATCAAGTGGACGATTGTGTAGGTGGTATGTGATCTAACAATCCTTGAGCAGGGTGAAGAGAGTTCTAACAATCATCGATCGCGTAAGCCGAGGGAACTGCCATGGGGCAGAAAAACCCGGTTCGATAGAGCCAGGGACTTATACTGGAGGTGTAAAGAGACTGGTTTTCCTAAGATAAGAAAGAGATAAAGATATTGGAGAGAGACTTTTTGATACAGGCTTTCTCCGCTGGGTCTGACACTTAACAGGAGTTTACCAGCGATTTAAATTGCTTACGAGCTGCTTACCGATTAAGAAATCGAATGAGGGATTGGGCTGCAAGCAACCCTTTTCTTCTTTTAAATTAAGATATATTATTGGGTTGGGTAGAATCCTTACTCTTACAAGACATTGGTTTACATGAACTCTGGCAACGAGGGTTGACTTCAAACAAAACTATGGAATGTGTTGCCAACTCGTATGTGATGCCCGACCTGCCTATCTCTTTGGAAGGTGCTACGAGATTAACAATCCATCTCGAAGGCAATCTTTAAGGTGGAGAAAGAGGAGTTTAGCTAGCCTGATAGTAGTAAGAGAGAGTTCTTCGTGGCTTAAACAGCTTTTATTTTTAGAGATCCTCATGGGTAGAGCACTCAGCTTAAACAGTGCATTTTTGACTAGGGGTTCATTTGAGAGGCTAGGGTAAAACCATGCCTATAACTAAGAAGTCGTAAACCCTGAGCCCTTTAAAGCGCTGGCTCAATAGAGTCTAGGTGAAATCCTTATTTGCCTCCAAGTCAAGTTCCTCACTCAAATCCTTACGCCGAAGAAAGGAAAGAAGGTTGACGGTTTGGGCTCCGGAGCTCCTTTTTGGTCCAGGCACCTACTACTAGAGTATAGGGATTATTAGGACCATATTGACGGTAGCACCAGCATCTGACCTATCACCTTGCCCAGATATAGGTCCCCCGGTGGAAGCAAGCCTAAAAGCAGCCGAGAAGGTTGGACTTTGAGTTCAATGATAGCCATTAATTCGGTGAGAGCATGTGTTCGAGATAGAAACCTCGTAGAAAGGACTTGATTACTGCGCTAAATACAAATCTTTACCGACCTTTGATCGATGTCCGAACCCTTGAAGAAGGCGGCACGCAACCTGGGGATTCTCTCCTACCAATACTAATCATCATCACTTTTCTCTACTAATTCTGTAATTGAATGAATAAATCCGTCTTTATCAACGATGTCTATGCTTAAGACAAAGCTGCTCTCTAAGGCTTTTCAGCGCCAGACACATACCTAGCTCACACCTTAACTGAAGGTGCTCCACAAGACTGGCTTCGCCGCCTTCCCGGCTCCCTATTTTAAGTGAAAATGTTTTACTGTGAAAGTTTGGGAGTTATTAAGGTTTTTTTCCATTTTATCAATAGATAGTTTCTCACACTTAGTTAAACTATTTTAATTAGTAGGATTTCCCCTAATGCCCTTGTAGAAGGAGTTGGTAGTGACATTCCTGGGAGCTACTACGGACTCCAATATTACCCTCCCTTCAAGCAGTCTATTCTTAGACTAGGGATTTTAGGATAGCTGGTTCTCGAGCAAGAAAGCTTTGGCAAGTAGTCTCTTTCTTTTATCCTTTCCAAAGGCAATTCATCCAGCAGGGGCGGACTCAGGCTACTAATAGAGGTAGGGCTGACTATATACTATATATAAATAGAATAGAGAAAGAACTTGTTTGCTGTCCTGGAAGGGGGATCAACGCAGTTAGCCCCTGCATTTCGAGAAAAAGCCTATCTAGTTGGAGTGCTCGTGTAATGTAATTATAATGGTAAGCTCATCCAATTCTATTCCTTTTTAAGCTCTTTTTGAATGCCCTTTTTCTACCCTTTGATTTGTATTGTATATAAGCCCTGCAGTCCTAAGAATAAGAACTTCTTGTTGAGAGTTCTCCTGTTGGATGAGGCATGCGAGCTTAGCCATTGGAAGTCTTTTCTTTCGCTCTTTCTTCAGTGTGTCTGGCTACCACCTTTCCATCAGTCTATGTTTATTTCCCTAATTTTAGATAGAATCTCTTCGCACTCTAAGTGCTTCTGTCTTGGATCGAGTTGCAGTCTTGCTTTCTTCCCAAATAGCAAATGTTTTTTCTTCGGCCAAGCTGTCTTTTCCAGCAAGAAAGGAATTTCAGAGCTAGCAGCTGACTATCAATCAGTTATGGCCGAAGTTTCTAACCTGTAGCATATTGATTTTCTATAGAAGTGTTTCCATCTCCTGAAAGCCTTTAAAACTACCCCAGTTCGAGTCAAGCCTATGTGACCAATGCACTTATGCTGCCTTCACTCAAAAGAAAGCACTTTCAAAGAAGCTCGGGACGAGAGGGTATCGGTATCAAAGAGAAAACCACTGTTTAGAAAGATAGCAGCCAGTTCAACTAAAGAGCTCATTATCTCTATCCCACTTCGAACTCCAAGTGTGTTGCGCAGTGGAATTTTCATTTCACCAGAAAGGGATTCGGATCAAGAGAGTAAAGTGACTTCGGGGCTTGGCTAGACTGCTTTCATTTCACAGGCTAAAAGGTAGAGGTGAACACCCGGAATCAAGTACGCGTTCCAGCCTGAGGAAAGCTACACGCCTTCTATTCCAACTTCAGCCTTCTGGTTCATGAGCATAAAGCTGCTTTTCACATCCTCCAGCAGCTAACAGTCTCCTACGTCATTTCGTGAATTTCATCAATCCATACGCGGCTTGCCTTTGACTACGCATTGTCAGTCCTTTGAGAGACATAAAGACCTACCGACAAGATCGCCTTTGTCTACTACGTCTTTCCCCTTTGGCCTTCTTCTTATGATGTAGTTGTAGAGGAACCAGCCACTACACTAGAGATTTGAACATAAATGGACTTTCCCTGGGATTTCTTTACTAAAGGGTAGTTCTTTTAGTCAGTGGATGTTACAACGCATCAATCAGATTCTGACCTGAAAAGAATGAATTTATCTTGAACTTCTAGGCTGACATTACATGAATGACTCTTTCCTAACCTAAAATGCCTTTGCCTGAAACGTCAACTTCAAGCCGGGCTTGGAAGCCTTCTTATTCTGAGAATCGAACCTCAAAGACCTTTGGATGGACGTTCCTTTATACTCTGTTGGCTCCCGCATAGAATGAATCTCTTACCGAGTTGGCATCCTCAGGACCAACAAAGAGGAGTTTGTCGAACAAGAGCCGCTTCACAACCAGGGATCTTTTATGAGCATCACCAGGCACTACCAGTCAAATCAAAAACTTCTAGTTGGTTATTCTCTCTCTATGAAAAGGTAGAGGAGGAATGCTTACTAATAGTAGTATTCATACTATCACAATAGGAGGAACTCCAACAAGAGTCATACCGAACTTGACTTGCCTGCGTTAGGAGAGGAGTGAACGGAAGACAGAAGGGAAGTCAACAGTTTCGTGAGCGTAAGAGCAAACTCGAGTGTAGTTTTCAGTCCTCGGTTAACAGAGAAGGGAAGGCATTTAGTTCGTTCCTACTTTGATAGAAAGGAACTCATACTGATGATCGCTACGCCCCTATTCGTCAACTAGCTTCTCTAAATAGAGTCCCTTCGCTCCACATTTATGCGTTTAATAAAAAAGGTAAAGAATTCCCAGCTTGGATATTCGAACTGCTAACAACTACTAAAAAACCCGTTCCTCTAGAACAGCTAAGAAGGTACGTTCTTGTGTGGCAGCTGAAAGGGAAGGTTAGACTTGAGATTCGATTCTTATTTCATTTGCTTGTCTTATGTACGATATTCCCTATTGATAGAATAAATAACTTTTTTCAATTCAGACAAGTAGCTAAGTCGTCACTAGACGGAAGGCAATGTTGAAGCCCAACCTTTTCCCGTATGCTCCTAACTAGCCTTTTTTAGCAGTCGAACCAGCACCGTCTTCGTCGACTCTGCCTGCCCCAAGATCAGACTTTCTGCATGTCTTCGATCGAGTGAAAGCTAGGGCGAAAGAGGAATATCATAATTGGTTTCTTTCCCAACCAAATGCCTTATGAAACTCATTTTCCGCGTAAATAAAGATAAAGAAAAAACTTAGAGGATCGCCTAAAGCTATTGATTTGATAGCGGGTTAGAGAAGCAATTCTTCCTTTGCCTATTCACTTTCTCTCTTCTTTCTCCATTTCCATAAATTCCTCCAAAGGCTATACTCTTGAAGGCCACTCTTTGGGCAATAAGAGGGATACTAGGAGGAGGGAAGCCTTAAGTTAAGCCTACAACAAGAAAGAGGGGTTAGCGTGGGTAACCTTACCTGTCGATGGAAAGAGGAAAGGAGCCGATTAGTAGTACAGAAACCTCTTACTCTTCATCCAGATGCCAGTCACTCTTAAGGGAGTGTAAAGGGTACAACCGGAAGGGAAAAGATCGATGTAGAACAGAAGCTATACAGCAGAGAAGAATGAGTTGGAGATACACCATCCTTAGCATTTCTTCTTTTCGACCTGAGGGAAGTGCGGTCAAGATTCAACTCATTGGAAGAGGGGCCTACCCCTACTCGAAAGGAAGTTAAAGTGAAAAAGGGCGGTTATAGGGTTCGGGAAGGGAAAACAAAGTCTGGGTGGCCCTAGCAAAAACGACGATTCAGAGAGCCAGTCTTCCCCTGAGCCAGCAATGCCTGGTAAAGATGTAGAAAAGACAATTGAGAAGGCGGTATCCTTTGGCTCCGTTAGCTTCTGCTTCTGTGGCTACCTCTTCAGGATCCCCCTGTGAAGGTACCCAAGCTTCTCACACGGTGACTCCGATGTCTCCTTTGAAAGCAAGCAGTCCCTCTTTCTTAGGTAAATAGGACTATTTCAGGCAGTGATTAGATTACGCTTTCTAAGCAAAGCAGTGGTTTTCCCTAGAATGGAAGCTTAAGGAAGATGTTTACCCTGTTCAGCTAAATACGTAAGTGATGCACGAAATCATCAATAGGCAAAGGGCCTTAAGCAAGGAAATGAGAGTTCGGTCCTTGGTACTGTGCCTATAAAGTCTTACTAAGACAAGAAAAGTAGGGCTCCTCGAAACCGATCGCTTTGCTCGTCTTTCCCCCACGGAACTGGTAAAATGAGCTACCTTCTCACCTCTCTAGCCGTGGAACTTGCTTGCCCGTTGGATGAGTCGAGATGAACTACTCTTTCCCCTTCTTTCCTTATAGTCTCCATTGAAGTCATCTTTCATAGCCTTTTCCGGTTGAAAGAGGAGAGGAGCTGAAAGCCACTTTCCCTTCCGTTTTCACCCTATTCACCTTCACCGCCCAAGACTTATGCTCAGAAGAAGAAGCTCTGTCATTCAATCCCAACGCCTTCTTAACCACCGATGTAGCTTGTGAATGAACAGGGCTTGAAGAGAAATTTCGTACGCAAAACTGCCAAACTATTGGATAAGTAAACTTCCCTTAATAAAGGACATAGGCTCACCGACCTAAACAACTTTGACTGAGAGCTCCTAAAAGATGAACAAAGCGAGCTGAGTTCCCCCTGCCTTCGGAAAAAGTATACTTCTAATGGTATCTTAGTTCGCCATAGGTGTCTGAAGGGGGAGCGGAGTGATAGACATATCTAAGGAACGGAGGATAAGGACTCCAATAGAATGAAGCCCCGGTAGCTAGAATTGAACACTACACGCAGGGGAGGGAGCTAGATGTACTACCGAAGAGAGCTAAAGTAGTACGAGCACTTTTTCCAGTGCTTTTTTCCCTATAAGGGACTAAACAAGCAAAGCAGAAAACCCACATACAAAACAAGAAGCACATGCCGCCTAGCCAATTCAACCGCTTCGCCCCTATTCTTTCTCTACAGTAAAGGTATCGACAGAAGTCCCTAGCTTCAGAAGTGGCAAGACAAGATATGAAGTCCAGTCTTAAGTCCAGCGCTTTCTTTTCAAGTAAAGTCCAGATTTCATCCTCAACGGACTCCTCTTGTAGGCCATGAAGGAAAGGGTGGTCATTGCTTCTCTGCTTACTACTCTACGATATTTTGACTTGGATAAGGGAGTCTGACATATGTAGTATTTATTAGTGTGTTCCATTCCCTGCGGGCAGGAGTAGCTAAGCGACGGCTCATTCAGTTAGGCTTTTTTTCGGTTTGCAATCTTACGTAGAGGGGAAGGATAGCCTCCACTGGCATTGGATTCGCTGCCGCCCTGTTTTGTGGGTTTGGCTGGGCGACTTCGTTGGGGAGGTCATTTTGCTGTAGAGCTGCTGGGGCAGCGGGGGGTTGGGGTTCTGGGGCGGAGAGTGAAGAGAGAGATTTATCTCGTTAGTCCTGGCATGATTGCCGCGGGTTGTGGCCCACCCGACGGACTTCCCTGGATGTAGTTCGCGTTAAGTCTATGTCACGCGGCGCGGGGTACCAATCAATTTCGTTGGGAAGATGGCAAGGATGAAAGAAGGATATCGAGAGAGAGATAGGAAAAAGAGTACAGAAGCGAGAGCGGACTATAGCTTGAATTGGCTCGTGCACACACACATGAAACTTAAGACGGGGAGGGCTATTCCAGCTAGAAGAAAGCAACCAACAAAGCCAGACAGCAAGAAAGAGAGTGGGGCAGTCTCATCCTATGAAAGGTAAGGAAGGACTGCAGCTTTCCCGAGTGGAAGAGGTTCAATTCAATAGTTCCGACTCTGACTTCTTCACCCGGCCGGGTGAAGAAGCCTCAGCCCGAGCTTTGACTATGACTACGAGCTGTTGGGATCACATTCGAGGAGGTCAAGTCGGGTTGAATAGATGAGTGTCACGGCTAAGTACGGGTCTTGTCATACCAACATCGGGAAATCCGACAACAACTTCCTTTTGTACGCAATTCGAAGATCGACGCTCGGGTGAAGACAATGAGTGGCTTAACGCTCTAACGGCGGGGACAAAGCCATATCTTTCAATCTGACGGAAGAACTTCTTCTTGGAGCGAAATTCCCTCAAAAAAAAGGTTTCATTGAGTGCCTTACCGGAAAGCAAGGATATAAAGGAAGGGCTCTTTAGCTTGCTCAGAAAGGGGTCTCCTTCCCCCTGAGTTCAAGATGTCCCTTTCCGCTACTACAAAATAAGACCTTTCGGACGTTGCCACCGCTCAATCCACCCCTGCAGAAAGTTGGTATTCAAGAGACGGAAACTATGTCAAGAAGGTGGAACTAGGAATAAGAACAGGGACCCACGTCGAGCCATCCTGACGGACGAGCAGCATCAATTGAATCGGCACAAAGACGAAGACAGAGACGAGCTAACATGTAAAGTAGTGGAATGGAAAAGGATGGTAGCCCACCCAGGACAGCACATAGAGTAAGGTTGGCTCTATGCGAGAGAGGAAAACCGCATGGACACGGCTCCTTTTGGATAGATCGTAAAGCAATTTACCCATATAGCTATTATCGCGAGGGTGAAATACAATCCATTACATCTAGATTGAAACTTGAGAACCTCGAAAACCAAAGACATAAACTGAAAGATAGAAGCTATCTAACAATTTGAATATGAATAGGAACAGCCTTCAGAGAGAAGAGACATGGACAATGTATCCTGAACAGTATGGCAATCTCTTCCTCTTTCGATTGGCAAAGAAGCAATACAATAATAGTAAAGTGATAAAAGAAGCAACTCCTTGAGCGGCTCTATCAAGGAGCAGAGGCAAGGGATCTTCTCCAGTGGTCATTAGTAATGCACTTTGTGGTCCTTATTGGGTGCTGGCCAAGCATAAGAGGAGATTCTTACTTTGAAATCAAAAAAGTCATGATGAATATGGGTACCACATGAGGATTAGAAGACGTATGAGAACGCTATCTAGAGCTATACAGAAAGAAAGTCTTCTTACTATCTTCGGGATATGAACTTAGGATAGTAGTCAAACGAGCGAAGAAACAAGGGACTGATCTCAAGAGAAGCAAGGGACAGAGCTCAAGCCTAAAGGCTATTCTGTTATCTTTTCTTACTGAACTGACTGAACTTAACTATTTCAACGGAACGGGTTCAATATTCTTTATTTAGTGAAATAAGATTGATTTATCTAAGATGAATAAGACTGTTAGAATATAAGTCAAACAGGGCCAGGCTAGTTTAAGCCTTTCTGTAGTGTAGTAGCTTTAGGTTACGTAGTAGCTCAAACGATAGAGGGAGAGCTAAGCGCAGGGCTTATTCCTTAGCCCAAGCACTAAGCGAAACCTTCAACAGCGGAGAACAGAGCTGCAGCAAGACCATCAGATTGAATAATCTAGGATTCAGTATCAGAAGGCTTGAGTACGAAAGCTCAACCCTTGAGTACGAAAGTAGGCTCTTCCTTTATTACGCTATTCTTCCCATCGAGCAAGGGAAAGCCTAGGTCACCAATCCCAAGGTCTGCCTTAGATTGATCCACATTGGCCGAAGGGCCCGAAACCAAGTCGGAAAGGCATAGGATGATCTCAGAATCCGTGTTATGCCGCCTTCGATGTTCGATCGTTAGCTGCTTAGACCACGAACCCAAACTCACAATCGACCCGTGCAAAGCAAACAATCACAAAAATGGATTCAACCTAACAAAACGATTCATTCTGAAAGCATGAACAGGTGTGAAGGAATTGTGAATTCCCTTCACATACGAGAATGTGCGATCCTCAGAAGGACCTATGCTTTTTCTCCGCTCCTACTCTACGCGGCACAAGACTCCGATCCTTGTTCTTATTTTAGATCGTATACCACGGAAAACATCGGTGCAAGTCTCCTTATTGATGTATTTGTCCGGCTTGGCTGACAGAAAGCTTTCTCCAGAAGGCCGTAATTGCTGCTTTATGTCGAGAGTTAGGCTTCAGAGAAAGAGTCGATAGGTGGTGCTGAACCGGCATTCAAGGCCCTGTAAACGGCGTGTGGTTCGTGAGAACTCGGTGTCGGATCCGAGACTGAATTGACTGTAACCTGCTTTTTGTAAGAACTTGCCAACTGAAAACGAATACCACTTTGGGTTCGCAATAAATGTATTTTGGATCGAATTCAATTGAATTTCATTGAAGCCCTGCGAAGGTCTTTTAGGTCGTGTGCAGATAGTCCAGGTAGGAAGATTCCTAGATGTGAACCTTTGGAAAGAACAAGGTCAACTCTTTTCTCAAGTTTAATTCAAAGTACAGTAAAGGAAGGTTTTCCTAGCTCGAAATCCCCTGCTTCAAGAGATATGGTAGGCTTGGAAGTCTTAGAAGGCAAGTCAGTCAGAAAAGATGATTCCCTTTTCTATTGACTTACGAAGTCAGCATCATCAAAGAACCTAACAGAACTTTTCAAAAGTGTTTCACACAATTGTTTTTCGGTTGGATCGAGGTCCACTTCTGGAACCCCACCCGCATTAGTAGAGGCGCTTATTTACTACTCTACTGAGTTGGCCTTATCTTCTGCCACCGAGCCTGTGTTACTAATTCCCCTTCTTGGCTTGATAGTGAAGGTAGTGGTAGTCAGTCTGTGGCTAGAGGAGAAAAGCATCTTTGAAGGAATTCTATTATAATAAGATATTTTCCTATGCTTTATTAGTTAGAAGAAGAAAGTTGGGACAGAGGCTTACAAGCCGTCACAGAGTCTCCCGCTAACTCATGCCAAACCCTTATGAAGGTATCCGACTTTTTCCAATTCATCCTTTGTGACTTCATCAGTCTACCAATAGCAGCATGCCAGTACTTTGCCCTAACTACGAAGCTTGAGTCCTGTCTTCGCCCGTGAACGCAACAGGACGCGGTCGTCTAACTCGACTTCCGCAGCGAGTCTCATTGCAGCTCTCTCCTGCAGTAGTGATGACACACCAGACATCACATCCCCTTGAAGTGAAGTTCCACTTCAATTGCCACAAGAGAGCATCATGGCATTTCTTCCGTATGAGTGGTAACAGCACTCTAGCCCGGTCTACCACGCTAAGTGTCCCAATGACACATCGACCTCTACCGTATCGCATTCTTGCACATGCATAGGTAATAGTGAGATTCTGGGCACCATCCTTTTTCTTTCCTTTGTCTCACAATGCCCTCTTGGCAACGTAAGCCATCAGTCGTCTGCGACGGACCATAGCCAACTTCCCAATCAGCAGCCTACGAGCTAACTCCGCTTCTCTGGATTCCCTAGCTAGCAATAGAAAAAGAGAACTTACTTGTTTTCGGAAAGGCAGTTTGAAAGATTGAAATCTACCAAAGCTAGGCATATAGATAGACTCCTCTCTTACTATTCCCTGGGATTCTATTCTGATTCTGGGTAATCACGTACTATTCCCTTAAGGGAGAAAAACAACAACCCTAACTCCATCCCAATAAATAAAATAACCCTCGGGGGGCAGACTTACTAGTCCCTTTGAATCTGGCTAGCAGGTAAAGGCCGGCCTTAAGGTAGTTAGAATAGTAGGGAGTTACAGGCTTGTTGAGGAGAAAGTTAGTAGTTTAGTTGGAAAGATGCAGTTCGTATCCCATTGGGATGGGCACTTTACTCCTATAAAGGAAAGATAAGACTTATAGCAAGGGAAGACTGTAACGAACAATAAATCAAATAGTTGGGGGCGCGGATATCCTTATCCCGTTGAGTCAGCCGGAAGTCAGACTAATGCTTTAAAGAAGCTACTTCAGAGGAAGAGCAAGAAAACATCCTATTTATCTTTAGTTGATACTTTCCCGTCCTTGGAATCAATTCAACTAGGAAAGCGTCTTCTCTTACTATTCCCTTAGATTCACCCGTGGGAACATACTGAGTAAATTCAGTAGGCTAGAGCCTTTAATCAGTCTGAAGCTGCAAAGAAGTCCGAAGCCGGATTGAAGTCATGAGATTTAGTTATTACCACGGGATCTAGGTAGTTAGGAGAGAAGAGCATTAAGAACGAGAAGAGCAGTAAGAGTTAACTCATCCTAGTTAGATTGAGTTACGAAGGGAGGAAGGCTACAAGTCTAAAGCAAGAGATTCTCATTATAGCCATATCCCTTATGAAGGGTTTTAGGAGAGCCATAGGGGCCTATACAAGACAAGTTTCCATTAAGAAAGAATCTCCGATGCCACTTTGATAGATCCATCAACAAACATCAAATAGAAAGATGCACAAGCTTCTATCCCTATCCGATTATTGACTTAATTCCGGGTGGCTTTCTTTAACTCATCGCGATTTAAAATTCTATATTCCGGGTTTCATACCAATGCTCGAAGCTGCTCCTCTATCCGCGGAACAACAACTTAACCTGGAGCTTATCTGGTTACCTTAATAATCATGGACAAAATCTGGTCTGTACCCGGTTTAAGGCAGTCGGTTTTGATTGCTAACTCACGACCGGAACCCGTTTGGCAGGTCTTTCTCTCGCCTAAGTTGAAGCGAGAAAGGTGTAGAGGAATCTAAGCCCATTAAGAGAGGCTTTCTGAGATCGAGATGTGTGCTCATCTCTGTTGTTTCCTTTTATGCTGCTGAACTACGTGTACTTTGTATAGTGAGACATATCCCCTAAGGTAAGGAGTCCGCGAGCCAGTGAACATGACTGTCTTAAACAGGCAGCAAAGCATCAGTAGTGACATTACTAGCTAGAAGCTATCGCTTTGGGTCGAAGCATAAGAGCCTATATTCGACTGCTGCCCTACTTTGAGTTCAAAGCCCTATTCATTAACTTGACTTATTCGCTAAAACCAGGGCTTTCCAGTAATTGGCTGGTCAATGTAATCGAACCAGGAGATAGAGGAAGTTACCCGGCTGGGTGAATGAAAGAAGAGATTCAGGCACTCTTCCATAAGCCTTTGCTCGTTGGAGTTCGTCCTTCTCCAGGCAAAGGTGCGAAGCAGAGTAGGCAAAGCCTTAAATTAAAAGAGAAAAGGGTAATTTGCTGGGAGAATAAAAGAGAAAATCTCTCTTCTTACCAGCTACTGCGAGAAATAGGAGATTGAACTCAAACTCTTCATTGTAGAATGCCCTTGTCCGGATGTGAGGGCGAATGCCACGGTGTCAAGTGCATTTCTCTGCGTCCAAGAGAGGGGCGTGCTACTGGCGAAAAGTCAGTATATGTCTATAGCTCACCCTTACAACTCTTTTTGAATCCCTTTGGAGAGCTTAAAAGAAGATAGTCTTTCTATCTATTTCTGTTCTAGCTTGCCTGATAACTCTTATGAGAATACCCAGGTGTAAGCGATGCCCTGAAGTAAGGTCGTCAGTTCAAAGCAACGGATCTTGTAGGTACTAAAAATCGTCATCACCTTTTCGTCCCTTGTGCCCCACCGTCGTAGTTCCTGTCAGCGTCGGCTTCATTGCAAGGGCTTTGGCATTCAAGTAGCCCCTTCAGTTCCGGTCTCGCAAGCAAGTTCTTCTCCGTGGGCTTCAGTTTAAAGGTAAAGGGCTGCTCCCCTGCTTTCCGAATCGGTGAAAGTCCGGGTAAAGGGGTCAAGTCAGTTCCTTCAGTCTTGAATGCAGGGGACAGTTCTTTTACTCAGAAATCAATCGAAGGCTCCAAGGTCATCCTCCAAGCTGGAAGCTGCGGAAGTTACGATGGTGAAAGCCAAAGCCTGGGACACTTCCGTAGAATCCGAGGCCGAGTACAGATACAGGAGTGACACATTAACATTAATAGTTAGTTGGGTATCGTATCAATAGCCCTAGATCTCTAGGATCGGTTCTTCCGTCAGAGTAGGAGCTGGTTGGGGTGATAGTTTCATAAGTAAAAACAAAATCCGACCGTTGATTTCCACTGGTCTATTCTAAAGTAGAATTCGACATTACAGGTGATGGTGGGCCGGCCAGTCCAAGGGTTGAAACAGTTCCTAAAGCGAGATCGCCAAAAGCCAGACCTGATTAGCCTGTATTCTATCTAATTGCTAGGTAGTTAGGAAAGCGGGAGGAAGCAGGATCTGCTGGAGGGGTTACACCATTACCCGAGGGGTCAGCTTTACCAGCAATTGGTATCATCCTCTAATAAGAACAGTTGACTTAACTATCCGGTTAGCTTAGATTGACGTCGATAGTGCCAGCCCTTGAGTCAGACTCCGGAAAGAGGTTTCACCTTGCCGTCGATAGTGAGAGCCCAGCCCTATAGGAAGAGTTCGAGTCGGAGAAAGGGGTACGCCATCTATCAAATGCAAACCATCTTATGGGCGCTCTCAATTCATCGGTTCGAACGCCTTCCCCACCTAAGAGCAGGCATCCATCGGCTCTCGGGTGACTTCGGTCTTAGCTATTGGTGGGAACCCTAGTATCGTGGAAAAAGTCCTTTCTTTTCCTATGTAATGAATGCAGCACGCTCTCCCTCGTGTGAGGGCCTGGCTGGCTTATGAGAAAGCAGCTAGGGTTGGTGACTAGGTTGGGAAATCGCAGAATAAGGAAAGTCGAGGTTTGCTTAGTCGTCAACAGTACGTATCAGCCCTCTAGTCTGCGTCAGGGACTCCCGAAATCCTTGTTTTCCCATCAATGTAAAAGAATGAATTTAGGCTGAATCCAACCCGTTCCCTTCCTCTTTCTCATCAGTCTAGTCAACCACCCAGACTCTACCAAGTAAGCAACTCTTCATCCTTTACTCTATATTATCCACCTCAAGAACGACTCCCCCCTTTGTTATTGTTACGCCAAAGAGACTTATTTACAAGATGTTCGAAATCGCTGATGAAAGGAAGGGAATAGATCTATTCGAAAGGAAATATGGGGTGGAAAGCTCCCTCGCTGTACATATAATATAAGATATCATGGGTATTCGAGTGACGATGTTCTTAGCGAGTTCTTTACCTATAGAAGTTTTGCTCCAACAGACTGAATCATGAGCTAGGAGGAGTACGAGAGCCAGTTAGTTGCTAACCGGAAGAGAAGGGAATCGCAGATGGGCTTCTGACCTAGAAGGAAATTACTCTGAAGTAGATTCGTAGGTTACCTTGACAACCAACGTTTTGTATCACAGCTAGGAGTGAAAGATCGACATTTCCTAAACTTTCAAGCAAACAAGGCAAGGGGCAACTGAGAGGAATAGGAAGATTCACTCAACACAATCCGTGGGTTTCTTGTTCTGTTATGAATAGTAGTAGTTCTTCTTAGGAGTCATACTAGTAGATATCATTATACAAAGGCTTGGTGTCGGGATAACAACAGATAACCAACTAGTTGATCGTGCTGTGTGTTCGCATACCGTATTGGTTTTCGCCTTGTTGTTATACGCTAGCTGTTCCCATTCGCTTGTTGTCTTGTCTTTCTTCTCTGAGATATTCTATCTCGGTGTCGCGGAACTCAAACAATAAACTAGAACAAGAGTACGCGAACCCTAAACTAAAGAATCAAAACAACAAAGCGGAACCCAGAGACAACAAGAGAACATCTTACGCTTAGCGGACACTCTATCAGCCTTTGTTCTCTTTCTTTTTTTTCGCTCCTAAAGTAGCCCAGCGAAACCTGCAATAGAATAGGATTTATAACATACCTGTGCAGAAGACTAGAATTCTAACTTTAAGAACTCTGACAACTACTCTTCTTATTCGCATTGTAAGGTGTACGCTTAGCTGACAAGTGGAGTGGGATAGCGCTTTCATCCTAGCATAGATCTTTCTGCCTAGGCCTTTCTTCTCTTAAGCGAGATCAGATCAGGAAAAACCTCTACGCCTTTCGCCCTGAGCTAAATCATTTCCCTTGCGCCTGCTTCCTGAAAACCGGAAACTGATTCGTGAACAACTCCTTCTTCCTCCCCCAGGAATATGGGCATAATCCTATTCATTTCATTTGTTGGCGAGCTCTTGCCTATCGACTAGGCTTGCCGGGTGTTCACCCCTACCTTTTATTCTAGTTGCCCCTCCTCTAGTTAGTGACTTCGCCTCCGCCTCCTTTCCTTTAAATGAAGGAGAGAGAAGAAAGGTTTGAAAAAGATCCCCTCGGGAGTGAGCATATGTATAAGGGCTCTCCGTTCGAGAGACTGGGAAATTGCTTGGTTCTGAGATTGCTTCTTTCGTAGTGTGCGAATGCTGTAGTAAGGAGAGCTTGTTGCTGACCTTTCTAGGACTTCTTTTTTGTTTATGCCCGATCCTGCTGAGAGCTTCAACACCCCTATTGGGGAACGAGATGCCTACTGCCGGTCGCTTTGCTGCTTGCTCCAGGTCCTATCGAACCTAGGCCCTTATTCTTCCGATGTCGATCACTGAGGGTAAAGAAGTTGGTCCAGTATTAGTAAAAGCAAGCTATCGCACTGGGTAGCTACTCCTTTCAGGGTTGCTCCTCTGATATGGTATATTGCCGGTCTCCTGCGTTGGTGCATTCTATACATTCAAAGTCGTCCCTTGTTTGCTCTTGGACTAAGCGGCAATCCTTACTGTGGATTTAAAACTTGTCATTTTGCTCTTTCAATGCCAGTGGATAAGTACACTAGGGCAGGAATGCTCTTTTATCATGTATGTGGATTACTTGGTCGATTACAGCACTAGTCTCATAGCCATAGAGCCATCCTAATCCTAAAGAGACTTTCTTCTGTCCTAGCTAGACCGAGTCACAACTACTTATTATATTATAGAAGACTCAGGCACACTTCCCTATACTTCTCCTAAGTGACATCAAAATCCTCTTTCAGCCGATTCGAAAGCAGCAATAGATGAGATTGAATCAGACAGAAGGTTCACGCCTCACCCTTCAAAGGGGGGATTGGGGAGTTGAGACTTCCTGATCTTATTGGGCTTTCAGAGAACCGACCAAAAATAAGGGAATCAGCCACTCTAAATAGAGCCAAAAAAGATGAAAAAGAAGTACCCTTGCCTCCACCCCCGGCAACTATATGTGCACGAACCGGGACTGCTTCTATCTCAGCAACTACCCTCGGCTCCTCAATCAACAACTTTCGGAGAACTAAGAGGAAGTCTCAGCTATATTGAACAAAAGAATCATCCGATTCGGCCTTAGCCTCGACTTCAGTTGAATAGCCTGACTTGCCTATGCACCAATTTCGGTTATCACCCTAGTTGATCCACACCCGCGAAAGCCAATGGGGCATACTCACTCCTTCATGAAAGGAAAGAGCGGAACAAAGCTCTAAACCCCTTCAATTACATATTATGAGGTTACAGAGTTCGATCTTCTCCTTGTCATCCAAACCGAACCTTTCATTCCGCCAATTGCTAAAGCAAGAATGTGAACCATCACTTCAGTTGAAGTCTTCGAGCCTTATTCATATACCAGAAACCCATAGAACAACAAGACATAGGTTTCAACGCTGAATCATTACTATAGTACCATACCGAAAGAAGCGGACCTACCCCTGGAAAGACGAAATATGGATCCCTTCACCGATTCTTCCTTGACCGAAGTATGCTACAACCTCGGTCCGGGCATAGGAAATCTATGACGTATCGGATGTAGTTTCTATCTATAGTCTTATCTACTTCGAAAGCCCTAGCATGCCTTATAGGCATAAGATCCATACCCGGATAGAGGACTTTTTCCTTTCAATTACTCTTATCTAAACAGGGATATTTGAAGTCGTAACTCCTTTTTGACCTAAGGGGGAAGCTGGAATTCCTGGGGTATGAGGTACGGATATAGAAAGTGTGCTGCGGATTCGAGAACAGGCATAGAGGCCTTCGAAGAGAGATCCTGTTGCGTGCTCATATAAAGGGAGGTCTATGGTAAAGGGTTTAAGTCCAATCTGCGTAGCTCTTCGGTGTGGCTTTCTTTAAAGAGACTATCCTCCTCTGCAGCTATCTCCTACAAGCTTGTTCTTAGGTTGTATAGTAATGGTCAACAAGCGTGGTCATAAGTAAAGCTTAGTCCATGTTTTCGTAGCCGAATAAAAGCCCTCACCCTCGATTCTCTTTAAAGTCTGGCAAAGCTTCTAGAAGGCCGACCGCTACATAGGAGCCGAAGCCAGTACGGTACCAATGCTTTCTTTCTAATAAGAACCATCCCCTCGCTCAGTCCAATTGGTTCTCTATCTTTACTACATGGTATTCGTCGTCCTACCCCCGCACAGTTTACGAGCCAAAGTCATCTCCAGAACAGCGGATCCAGCCCTATAGGACTGACTAACAAGTCCTCGATGGCTTAGCTCAGTAGCTAGTAGCTGGAAGGGGGAGTGAAAATAATGTTGTACTCAATACGTTATCTTATCTTCTAAGCCATCCCCCAACAACTGATGGCATTAGCGCGCAGAGCAATAGTAAGCTACTTCACTCGAGAAGAAGAAAGAAGCTCGAGCTCATCTCTTGCCAAGCTAGCTCCGATGCTACTGCTCCGCTCTGATACTTCAAGAAAAGTCATTTCTTTATTCACTGGCCATCCTCTTGCTGGTGGGCCTTGCTGCTTGGCTGCTTTGCCCGGTGCAAGCTCTGAAAGCTGAGGTCTCTGTACCGGTCATTATTGAAGGGCTCACCTATCAGGTGGCAGAGAATTTGAGAGGATTCTCGGTTCTTAGTAAGATTCTTGAAAAAGATTCTGCTAATAGCTACTGATGGTCTAACCAAAGAGACTTGTCTCGCAGTCTACCCCAGACAAGTAAGAACTTTAGGCAAAAGGTGGGAGTGGCTATTTCTCGCTTTGTATCTGAAGCAGTGTGCGTCTTGTCTAATGACGGCGTATGGAGGCGATAAAAAAGCTCCAGACTTCTTGCCTGTACCGGTCTCCCTCACTAGGTCCGGCTATCCTCGGATCGTCTTTCCATAGAAGAATGATATAGAAGAAAGACGGTCGGGCGGTTCAGATTGACCTTTCGTTCTCTTCCTGTATTAAACTAGCCAAGAAGGTAACTAAGGGTACTTTTGATGATATGATCCGTCTTTGGGATGATCCTGAGGCTCTCTCAAGTGGGATCTATCTTTTGTCCCTTGAAGACTTGACTCTTGAGATATATGCCTTGGATTACCACCATTCCCTTTTACCAGGGGATGACGTGGTCTCCAACCTGGAAGGCGCTGCCAACTTAGAAGTTGAGAAATTGACCCTGGTGGAATAAGGCTAGGACCATTAGGTCTTGTTTTACTTCACACAAGTCTCCTCCCGACTAAAAAAGGGGATGGACATAGACAGGCTTCGAAAGCTAATCGAAAGTATTGCACCTCACTAAAAAAGGCTACTACGGGAATTAGGCAAAGCCCTCTATCTTACCTCCCTTCTTCTTCTACTTCTCGGTCCGGAGGGACTTAGTTAAAGACTAGGGAAATGGAACTTAGACCTGGGGAACCATACTCGCGCTTGCGAAGACTTCTAGGGATAGGCGGATACGATTTTCTTTACTCGATGAAAGGAAGGCAATGCGACAATAACAACATACAAAAATGGTGATCCAAAACAATCATCAGTACCTCGCTACACCTCAAAGTGGAAGGATTATAGATTGCAACACTTCAAACACTAAGGGGAAGGTTGAGTTCTTTACACTACGTGTACTTGTTACTCATTCCCTTGTTACTTATCTTATTAAAGCTAGAGAGGGTTGCTCGGGGAGTAACCCGAACGATAGACCAAAACCTATCTTTTCCTCGCTCTACGCAGCTCTGACTCATTGATCCTCGTAACCCTCTCTGTGAAAAAGTAATTGGCTTAGACCCACTCGCACTGACTTCCTACCCTGGTGTAATGCTTTTCAGGGGTGAGAACTGGATTCAGCCGGATTCTTCTCGTTCGGGATACCTGGCATCCCCTCCCTCGGCCTAAGGACATTTCTCAACGGTGAGAGCTCTTCACCGGTGCTTACCGTCTCGTAAGCGGCTCGACTCAATAACTTCTTCAAATCGCCTACTGCTTGCTTTACTTGTAAAAGACTGCCTTGACTGAGAATTGTGTATATAAAGAGAAAGACGAAGATCAAGTCTTTGACTTCAGGTTGCAGGAGAGTATGGGAGCTGGCTCTACTAATAAGTAGTTTAGAGAGAACTCGCCCAAAGGTTCATTCCTTCTCTACCCTATTTTATAGGTGTGTTGACAGGGGAAGGGTGTAACCCAACAATGAAGGGGCACATTGCTAGAAGGATACATTGCCACTCTTACCATTACTGAAAGCAAGGATGAAAGTAAGGTTAGCGTCCTACCTTCTTCTTTGTTTCCGTTCTTTCCTCCCCAGCTAAGCGAATTGAATACCAGCTTCTGAGTGGAAAAGAGAAGAGCTGCAAGACCAGATACCAGAGAATCAACCAAAACTGGGGAATCCACAGAAGAAGCAGAAGAAAGAAGCTCGACCAGGGGTTTCAAACTAAACTGATTGACAACCAAGGGGTTTTCCACCTCAACAGGAAGAGAATGAGGTAGCTCAGCATCTAGCTCAGTAGCAGCAGATGAGATCCTTGTATGTAACTGAACTAGCTTCGATGCCTAGATAGAGTAGCCAACCAAATCAATCACAATGAATAGGAAAGAGATTTTTTTTCTCGAATTCTCTTCATAAGGCTGGTCTGCCATGACTTCATTCACTTACAACAAAACGTGAACCATAATTTCATAAGAGAAGAACGAAATATCTAAGGTATGCCAACTTCTCTTCCTTCACGCACTTTTACAACTATCTGTGAATCATATCTTTAAAGTAGAATGAAGTAGAAAGATCTTAAGAGAAGAAAAAGAATGAATAATATCGTAAGAGAAGAAAGAGAGCTTTAGAAGCAGCCAATCTTTTCTTTATGCCCAAAAAGTCCCATGTCTTTCTTGGTTGAACCAAGGCTCTTGAGAAGAGAAGTCTTCCCTCATTTGTAGAGCGAGAAGCGGAACTCGTTTTATTGTCACTTAATCCCAAATGAAAACAAAACGATTTGCAAGCCTTATCGACATCTACAAGCGTACTGATCCATCAATTGTAAAAGACGAAAGCCTCACCCATTTACTCAAAGAGGAGCAGTGTCCGTCCTTGTTTCCCAATACAATGGACGTCAACAATCACAATTCAATTATGCCTGCGTCCCCACCCTCATCATATTCTTCTACCATTGTTTCTCCTTCCGACGAACTTCACGTATGTGAAACACAAGGAAAAATAGAAGAAGAAGTCTCCAGTATTGCTAGAGATATTGGATTAACTTTGGACAACGAGGCGCCTCGTGTTTTGGGGGACTGGGTTCACGGTGAAAGCTCCAATCTTTCGTTCTTGAAGTCCATTTTGAGCGATTTAAAGAACCGCAAGGATCAAAGTGAATGGTTTAAAGATGCAGTCGAGGCATGGTCTCAACAATTTATTGTTCCATCTTCGCCTACATCATCTGTAGACTTTGAAAATATACCTAGTCCCCTTGAGCAATTTTCCATTCTCCCATTGATTCCTATGAAAATAGGAAACTTGTATTTCTCATTCACAAATCCATCTTTGTTTATGCTACTCACTCTCAGTTTGGTCCTACTTTTTGTTTATTTTGTTACTAAAAAGGGAGGAGGAAACTCAATACCAAATGCTTGGCAATCCTTGGTAGAGCTTATTTATGATTTCGTGCCGAACCTGGTAAATGAACAAATAGGTGGTCTTTCCGGAAATGTTAAACAAAAGTTTTTCCCTTGCATCTCGGTTACTTTTACTTTTTCGTTATTTCGTAATCTCCAGGGTATGATACCTTATAGCTTCACAGTTACAAGTCATTTTCTCATTACTTTGGGTCTCTCATTTTCTCTTTTTATTGGCATTACTATAGTGGGATTTCAAAAAAATGGGCTTCATTTTTTAAGCTTCTCATTACCTGCAGGAGTCCCACTGCCGTTAGCACCTTTTTTAGTACTCCTTGAGCTAATCCCTCATTGTTTTCGCGCATTAAGCTTAGGAATACGTTTATTTGCTAATATGATGGCCGGTCATAGTTCAGTAAAGATTTTAAGTGGGTCCGCTTGGACTATGCTATGTATGAATGATCTTTTCTATTTCATAGGGGATCCTGGTCCTTTATTTATAGTTCTTGCATTAACCGGTCTGGAATTAGGTGTAGCTATATCACAAGCTCATGTTTCTACGATCTCAATCTGTATTTACTTGAATGATGCTACAAATCTCCATCAAAGTGCTTATTTATAATTGAACAAAAGCGAAAAATCCTCTCAAAAACACGTATACAGGCAATAAGCCTGGTTTTTATATCATTTGAATTTCTCAGAAATGAATGACATGCAATATGTTAGAGAACATAGCGCATTGGATTACTTTTTTTGCTGAAAACGAGAAAGTTTTTTATTTTGTTTTAATTGTCCTTTGTATACAAGGACTTTTCCTCGTATATCTTATTCTAGCCTTTTTTATCCGGATAGAAAGGCACTAGAAAAGATTGCTATATCTATGGGAATAGATATTATCTTCAAATATTCTTGGAGAGGAGTGGAACTCAAAATCAGTCACCCGACTGACCGTTCTAAAATAACTCCTACTCAGGGATTGGGAGGTTAGGATCTTTCATGTTAACAGAGAAGCTCTAAAAGCTGCAGATTGGAGGGCAAAGAACGCTCACAGTTTGCCAACTGGAGTTCATATGTTTGATGATGTCCCTATTGGTTGTAACCATATTTTAGAACTTGACCCGCGGGAAGGTCTAAGTAACAGTTACCAGTCGATCTTACCCTATCAAGTAAAGGCGAACAAGCAACGGCTTTCAAGCAAGACCCCTTCTCTCGCTTTAGAAGGACTGCCTTTTCAGGTCTGAATGTGGAGTTTGGCATATGCCTGCTCTTACCGATCTCTTTTCTTTGGAGATGATTCCTGACTACTTACTAAGGAAAGAAGACTTTCTTCCTACCGTTTGAGGAGAGGGAACTACCCCACCTGTTCAAAAGCTACTTTTTGCAGAAGAAAGCTGGTGCGATAGCTGCTCGAGGAAAGAAGCAAGGGACCTGTTCAGTAAGATAAAGAATTCCATCTGTTCGTGACCCTGATTAGTAAAGTCGCAAACGAACGGAGTCGCTCGAGTGAAAAGAAAACGAGAGGGGAGATATTTGAGATCTACGAAGACCTTTTACTCCGAAATCATTCATTCGTAGAAGTCTGGAAGCCCAAGAAATCCAATCCTACCCCCAACCATTCCTTCCCTGCCTCTAGCAGCCCCGAATGGATAAGTAGTGGGTTCGTACAAGGTAGCATCATATGGTGAACCCTATTGCTTCTTTCTTCTGTCCCCGATATTCTAATGATCTGATCCGATTTTGCCTCTCAGCTAGCCCCGCTCCATCCTTCGGCCCTTCCCCTTCTTGCCTAATAATTCTTGCTTCAAGTTAACTTGCCTTGCTAAGGGTTGGAAGTCTTAATGCTACTGTCCTTGGCTGCCTAGTTGTAGGCTTACTTTCGGTACAAGAGGTTATGAAATAGAATACGCTTGCTTTCGATGGCGATTCCTACGACTACTTATATATATGACTATTCCGATTTCTGTTTCTAGTGTTGCTTGTGCCTGTTGCTGCTCCTGGTCCTCCCATTGACTTCCGCCGAATACGAAAGGTAAAAAGCAAGTCAATCTATTAGCCATCTCCCTTCGGCTCCTCTTTAGATCGTGGACTCGGGCTTCTTAAGTAAGTTAAGGGAAGCACTTCGTTCCACTCGTTCTAGACATACTCTAAACTCCTAACAAGAGAAAGAAGGAAAACAAGGAGTAAACAAGAGCTACAACAACTAGAGTGTCAAGGCCAGGAGGAGGCAAGGGAAGTTTCTTTTGGGAAGCAAGCCCCTCAACTTATCCGCTTATCGGAAAGAGCAGGGACCTACTACCTACAGGAAGAGACAGGACAGCAAACTTATTGGCACCTGATTGTCAGTCATATCTATTCTTTGCTCGTGAAGTCTACGAAGCGAGCCTTTACTGGGGAGATAGCGACCCACTACTACTACCTGTACTCAATCAAGAACCCCATCAAGCAATAACTCAAGAAATATGTCCTGTTCTCATATTCATACTACTACTGAAACCACTTCCAAGAAAGACAGCTATAGCAACCCCCTCTAAGACAGGGAATCCTTAGAGCAAGTACCCTTTCTAGTATGAAAAAAAAGGTAAAGTCCTTACTCTATTCCTTCATAAAGTCAGGAATAGCGGACTTGGGATGAGATTGCTATTGCTATCAATAGAATAGAAGGAGTACTTACTCTTACTATCTCAACTCATGTCCTTAGGGCTGATTGGAGTAGTGCTGACAGAGGTGAATGCATTTAGCTCAAGGGTACCGTTCATCGATGGGGCTCTCTTAGGAGGATGAATATGTGTACGATCATGAATAGGGATTCCCTGGTGGTAAAGGTTGCGATCAACTGACTGCATCGTGGAAACTAATCTTTACCAATGGAGAAGGGAACCTACCGAATGGAAAAACCTTAGTCTTCTATTTGAATTCGACCGCAAGTGAGAAAGATGGCATAGTTTTGGAAGCGAAAACACAGACCATTACGGGACCCTAGTAATGAGGAAAAGCCCGTGTTCTAACTATACCTATAAGATAAAAGGAATCCCAACTTCGAAGAAGATAAATTATACAAGCGGAATTAGGATACACCAGCCACTAGTCCTTATTACTTTACATACGTCAAAGCAAAGAAAGTGGATTCATCCGTAAGCGTTTGAAGAGGATTAAGACAAGGCAGCTTCCCCTATAACTCTAATAGGAAGTGAAGTTTGGACATGAACCGAGTGACTATGCTTGGCAGAAAGCGCTACATCATTGCAGTATAGCAGATAGAAACAAGAATGACTACGCTATGGGAACTTTGGTAGCAAAGTACAGCCTATCACTCACTCACTGACCCCAGCCCGTTTCGCTTGCTTGAAAGTCGGATGCTGCTCCTAGCTATTGATCATATCGGGGTTAACATCTTTCTGACTGATCACGTCTCCCAGGTACGCCACTCGTCGATGCCCCCATCAAAGTGGATCCATCGATTTACATCAGTTTAGATTGCCTTTGTATTCCGTGTGTGGTCTTCCTCCAGTAGTTCGCCCAAGCTTGCATTCTTCTTCCACTACTGCACCCAAAGGAATCTCTCTTCTAGTAACTCTCTGATGATATTTTTCAAGCAGCACATGTACAGATCATCCTATTTAGGAATCTCGTGCAAGCAATGCATTCAAAGTTTTGAGTACTAATTGGTTGAGTATGGCCTAATGGTTCAGTACAAGGAAGTAGTACAGATAGTTAGTTGAGTATGGCAGCGTCAAGGAAGGAGTACTAGTTCTTGTCTATGGCTGATAGTGAAATACAATGCTTTCGTACGTGTATTCTTCTTCGTTTCTCAAAATCACGTAAGTAAGGGTTCACGACAACCAGACCTGCTTTGGTGTTTGGTGATGGCGACCTATGCCACCCTTTGGATCAATATGTCCAAGAGATTCCTACCCGTCCGAGACTAGTGGGATCCAATCCAGAAGCGTAAACTTTCGTCCGCTCCGTGTAAGCTCTACGGGTCGCTTTCGATCCGTTTACTCAAACAAGTCTGGTTGTAAGCCTACTTTTCTTTCTCGACTCCGCCATTTTCGTAAGTAAATAACGATGTTCATCATCCCCCCAGAAAAACATAGTCTGCCTTGTGGTCTCAACGAGATCATATTTTCTTATGGTGACGTAACTGCTCGGTTTATCCGACATCTTCGGTAGAAACCCTTTTTTTGAGATTCCGTAAGTGACTCAGTGCCTAACAAGAGTTTTTGTAAAAAAAAATGAAATATGAACAACCGCGCTGGTTGTAATAGATCTACTTTCATGCTGGAGCAAGAACTAGCATGAAAGTTCCATTTCAGGGAAGGACGACGTACTATGATACTTTCTGTTTTGTCGAGCCCTGCTTTGGTCTCTGGTTTGATGGTTGTACGTGCTAAAAATCCGGTACATTCCGTTTTGTTTCCCATCCCAGTATTTCGCAATACTTCCGGTTTACTTCTTTTCTTAGGTCTCGACTTTTTCGCTATGATCTTCCCAGTAGTTCATATAGGAGCTATAGCCGTTTCATTCCTATTCGTTGTTATGATGTTCAATATTCAAATAGCGGAGATTCACGAAGAAGTATTGCGCTATTTACCAGTGAGTGGTATTATTGGACTGATCTTTTGGTGGGAAATGTTCTTCATTTTAGATAATGAAAGCATTCCATTACTACCAACCCAAAGAAATACGACCTCTCTGAGATATACGGTTTATGCCGAAAAGGTACGAAGTTGGACTAATTTGGAAACATTGGGCAATTTACTTTATACCTACTATTCCGTCTGGTTTTTGGTTCCTAGTCTGATTTTATTAGTTGCCATGATTGGGGCTATAGTACTAACTATGCATAGGACTACTAAGGTGAAAAGACAGGATGTATTCCGACGAAATGCTGTAGATTCTAGGAGGACTATAATGAGGAGGACGACAGACCCACTCACGATCGACTAAAGAAAAGGAAAGTCGCTTGATATTGGTTCAAATCCAATTCGTGAGAAGAAGCGTCAAAACCTTTATAGGCACCATCCTGGTGCTGGCTGTAGCCGTGGGAGGTGGGGGCTCTACCAAAAAGCATGCAACGACACAATCAACAGGTGAGCCCTTACCCGCACTCCAAGCAAACAGGTGGGTATCGACGGACACAACGACTTAATCAACTGGATTCACCGAAGTAATTTCCTTACCATGTCCAATTATAGTTAACCAACCGCAAGTTAAAGAGCTAGCCGAAAAAGCCTGCTTGTCTTGCCCTACTGGCACCGTCCCTACAAGAATCCCTAACCCGTTTTAACTCCTAATACGTAGCTCTAAGTTCTTGTTATTCTGCCTTGTGTTCCTTGGTCCGTTGCTTGCTATTCCTATTATAGATAGAAAAGCTCCTATTCTGGTTCCTCTTGTGTCTGATCCTCTTACGCAGTTCTTGCTTCCTTCACTTACTTACTACCTTAGAAAGGAAGAAGCTTAACTCATACGAGCCCCCTTGCACAGTACCTGGGTTTCCGGTTGACTATAGCTCCAGCCATCTACCTGGAACTAACATCTTATGAGGTAGCGTTCCTTGGTTAGTCATGACTTTTTGCAAAATAGGATTGGACCCGAGTGCCTGTAACCAATGTCCGATATATAAATAACTACCAGTAAAGAGAACCCTCCTTAATGCAGGTACAAAAGACACCAGTAGAAGCCACAAGCACTCTTATCAAAGAGAGGGATCCCAGCCTATATTGCTCTTATCTGTGCCACTCGTCGTTCTGTTGTCAAGGGCTTATTGTCTGACTCTCATAGAAGCAAGTAAGGCTCTTAGACTCGTCCTATTAAACTTCTCCCCTTGGATAGCATATAACCCTGACTGGACTGTAGCAAAAGGGCCAGCCGATGCGAGAGCCAGCAAGCACTTGGGCAAATTCAAGTGAAGCCCTAAGCGCTAGCGCACGGACTCTAGCTTCGGTGGAAAGGAGTGCAATAGATGTTCCGCGAAGGTCACTGGGAGTGGAATATCTAGCCGGGCAGGGGAAAGAGAAGCAGATGGGAAATGAGCATATCGCGATCATTCCTCTATTCTCTTTCTATTCCCTCTGGTCCACCCGATATCCATTCCTTATATCTCGGCTGGCCAGTACCAATATTTTCCTTATTTCCCATACAGATTCAACAAACCACCCAGGTTCAACAAAGCACTCAACCTACCATGGCTAGTCTAGCCGATATCCAACAAATGATGGAAGAAATGCTGTCTAGGCAAGAAACCCGTTTTGCTCAAGCTATTGAAAATCAACGCCAAACTCTCCTTGGTGAAGTCAGGAACATGTTACCTTCCAGTTCAAACACCAATCCAAGTGCTGACCCAAATGTCAATCAAAACTCCAGTCCAAATAATGCCAGTCATACTCACAATAGCAATGTTGCTTCACATCCTGTTGTCCCAAAGCCAAGTGAGACAAGTAACCCTGCTCCTATCCTGAACACTGTCCTTGACTTGGATCCTCTCCAAGATAATACCCCAACGCTCACTGAGAGAGAAAATAAATTGATGGAAAGAGTGGAAGTTATGGAAAAAAGTCTCAAAGCCATTAAGCGCCATGATGATCTGATAGATGTTGGTTGATTCTTTGGCCCTATTTCCTAAATTGAGAAATTGAGTATTAGCAGCGATGTACATCAATGATTAGAATTCAAGGATAGGACGCTCCCTCTAGACATTCTTCTGATGCTCGAGACTTAGAGACTAGCATAAAATTCAGGGCATATTCCTGTTACTATTATATACCTTACTCGTACAAAAACTATGGCAGTTCTTTTAGCAGCTTGTGACAAGGCTAATAGAATAGTTGGACAAAGAGCCTATTCTTCTTCACTTAAACAACCTATCTGCTCTTCGAGCACCTGGTGCTCTCACTTCCTTTTTCTTCTCGGAAAATTTGCAGCTCCTTCTATCAAAGAGGAGCAAGGGCAAACCGGGTATGCACTCTCCCCTCCCTCTTCCGGGCTTTATTGCCAAAAGTTATTCTAGCTTGAATGAGTAAATCTGGCGATTAGCAAGATTCGCTGGGGAAGCGAAGTCACTAACTAGTCGTCTTCATGAGCTTGGTTGGATCCCATGCGTTGATCAATGTTCAAGGAATCTCTGAAGCAGAAGAGTATCTTATTATTCTGATTATAGACAACTAACTCGTAAAGCATATTGTTCCTCATCATAGTGTAGTTATTGTGATGACATGCGAGGTATTAAGATAGAGAATTCCATCGAATCTAGAGAAGTTGTGGAAGTAAATTGTTTTATTTAATGGAAGGAAATCATCTAACGATAGTTGAAATCCTTTCGATTAAGTTGAATAATACCTTATTACTCCTTTCTTCAAAGGAATCCAGGATGATTGAGTAGTCTTCACTGAAGTAGGTATTAATCATACTATCTTTGATCTCTTCACCGGGACGAACCATCAAGAGACCAGCAGCATAAGGCTTATGGATATTATCATCCAGTAGAGTGGCTATCAGGAAGTGTTTCAGCTTAGTTCTACTAGCTTTGAGAGCAGTGATATAGCTTGGAGGAGGGCGACGCTTACGATGCCGGATATCTAGAACAGGTATAGGATCGATCTTAGTCAATTCAGCATTCATTAGTCTGGAAACTATGCTTTTTCTCTCCTCCATTGAAATATCTTGCCTTTTCCCCACCGTATAGACTCGGATCATGATTGATAGTACTAAAGCTTCAACGTACTTTTCGGCAAATTTATCAAGAGTATCATACACTTGAGAATAGACTCTTTCCAAAGGAATTAAAGAGCTATCTTGATAAGTCAAGGGGATGGCAGGACCTATCGTCGATGTGAATTCGTTGACCTTACGGTCCGGCATCACAGTCATTGTAATAGTGAACTTAGCGTAACCAGATAAGGATGGGTAAGCATACTCGTTTAATAGATCCATTGTCTCAAGACTGATAAATTGAAACTCGGTAACAAGAGGTGGGTTTCGAGAGTCGAAATATTGTTCAGCTATTATTAAGCCAGGATGCGGATGATTCAGTCTTCTTTCTGTTGATGGACCCGAAATTGTGCAATCACTGGTGTAAGTCTTCATTAGAAAAGGTGTAAAAAGATCTAGTGCTGTCAGTCTAGTAGTGAATGTTAACATCATCTTATTTTTCACTTGATTTCTACCATCGAAAATATTTATCCGTCACAATTCATTGATTATCATAAAGTGGATTTTAAACAGTTTCTAATCGTTTATACCGTAAAATGAAATTGGAAAAGATTCTGCTATGGGTAACTACGAGAAGTTGTTGTATAGGCTCAAATCACCGTTTGGTCAGAACATTTATAGCTTAGAACCATGGGACTGTATTCCTTGTGTAAATACATCGTCTAGGCGAAGGGTATCGCCACTGGATGAGCGTTGGGTATTGCCTGATTAGTGTACTGTCTTGGTTTGGGTAAGTGCATAAAGTGTAGGGTAAGGTATGATTTCTTTGTTCGTACTTTCTCATCTGCTAATTGAGTGTTCCTCTCTGGCCACTATGCTTGAGAACTCTAGCAACTCCGGCACCCATTGATTTTGCACCCTCTAACATCTCGAGTTGAGAATTATCGTCACGCTTTTGAATTCACGATTTTATCTTATAGATTACTCGTCGATTCTTACCCTCCATCCTTTTCTCTTGGACATCTCACTTGGAATGCAAAGCATGATTTTCGATCTTGTACCCTATGTAGACAGCTGGAAGAGTAACGTTGAATTGGACGGTCTAGAGGAGGAGAAGTTAGAAGTTCCGATCCCGGTTTAGCTGGACTCGTATCTGTCTCTTCCTTATCTGTCTGATGAGAGGTGGCTAAGGTGGGTTCCTCATGGAAGTCTACGGTTTCTGCGTAACCGGTCAGCTCACCCGGGTTTTTCCCATCAACTAAAGAGCAAGGCTATCCGGCCTTTTACTAAAATTGCTTTCCCAAGAGCTAACACAACTCTTTTATTTTATGGTAAAGCGAAATGATTACCCGAGACAGAAGCTCTCTAAATCTTAGTCGCTATCTTTGATGAAGTACCGTAGAAGCTGATTCTCTCTTCCTTTATGGTGGAACCAGACAATCTGCCTTGGATAGAGCGGAAGCATAAGTAAGCGGCATGAACCTTGTTGATCAGCGAAGGATATAGCTTCATAAAGACCTGCCATCTGGCTTGAATTCGGACTTAACTAACCCGGAAGTTTGCTTATCTGAGCTAGCCATTCCATTTTGAGGCTGCCCGGCAACAGAAAGAGAGGCTCTTTTAATAGTGGGAAGGCCACTAGGACCTTCTTTCCTATACCTACTTTATTTGAGAAAGAACGCAGAAAAACAGGACGAAAAGGAAGTCTATAGACAAGGATTTAAGTCGATAGAGCCGTTCCTCCGCTGGAAGAATCGGGATCGCTCGCAGAGAAGAGACGATGGTATTATTATAATATAAATATAGATTTATTCTTGTGCGTTCTTCTAGCATTTCAAAGGGTATGCGTAACATAAGTAGTTTGGTAGAATACCATATGCTCTAAAAAGCAATCCGTATGATGAACGGAATTAACCCAAGGTTAGTAAGTAAAAGAAGGATGAAAGTAGTAGCCTAAAAGCAGCTTTTCCTGCTAAACTCTTCTCGAAGATTGCTTGACTTAACTTAAACTAAACAATCGAGATAGTTTCTTCCCACGGGGCATTGAATGAGAACATGACCGCTTCCAAAGAGTCTTCTGCCTCAGAACCGCTTTCTTTCGCTCCATCAGAGCGAGGTAGGCGAAGGCTTCTCTTCTCCTATCCTAGGCTACCAGGATGTGAGTCGTGCGAAAGAGGCTTGTAGCTAAATCAGGTGTGGTCGATTAATGAATCGAAGAGCTAAGACTAATGAACAAGCACTGAGCTAAGGAATAGCTAAGCTATGGACATTTGTCAATGGCTGCTATGCGTCAAGATGGTTACAAACCTGTAGCTGCTGTTCAGTCTGTCGAACCGACCCCGCTCTTGAGTTTAGGAGTTAGCCTATGATCAAGCAAAGACAAAATCCTAGCCTTGTAGTAATGGACTGGGTTTGAGAATCATTTCAGTCCCAGGGGATAGAGGGGGAAAAGGGGGTGGAGGTAAAGAACTAGAGTTGGGAGGTATATCTCTAGTCTCACAGGGAGAAGTTCTTTTATTCTGACTTTTTAAGCAAGCTAAGCTATAGAGTGAGATCCTAAGAAGTTTCCTCCGGAAGTAGAAGGGTACCAAAAAAACTTTCTAATCGAGTGGTGAATTCACCTTTTATGAGAATGTGCATAGACATGCATAGAAAAAGGCATTGTGCTGCCAAAGGAAACTTCAAAAGTACTTACCCAATCTTCCTATTAGGATCTTCCTTGCAGTCGTGAAAAGATAAAAAAAGAGTGCTACGAGCTCCTAAGCCCCCTTCTTTCAATGTCATGCCTGTCGAGCCAGTAGACGTCTTAAGGTAAGCTCTTCCTGTTGTAGTGTCTTTTGTAGTCTCTGGGAGTGATTTTCCAGCCTTTACAATTGCAATTGCTAGACCAGAAAGTGCTCTTGCCCCTTTCCTTTGACCTATCCCTCTTATCCATAGCTTGCTTGAAAGACTACTGATTTTGCTAAAGAACTAGCTTACCCATTGGCTGGGAGATTATCTAGCTATTTAGACTAAGGGGAGAGCTGGTATTACTGTTAGACACAGTAAACATAGGAGACACCTTATCCACGTTAGGAATTTAGGAAGAGTAGTACCTCTAGCCTTAGTACGAGTTGGGACTTTTTTGAGTCCTCTTATACAAGCTAGCTCTCTCATGCAACTTCCCTTTCGCCTACGTACGGATGAGAGAAGCAATAGTTAAGCTGACAAACCTTTTCCCATGTCAGTGCACCCATCTGTATCCACTTTGTCCAATGCAAGAGATTTCTCTTATTCTTCCTCTCCTTTCTCATATCGAGACTCTAAGGCAAAGACTTCTCTGCAAAAAAGTTGCATTCAGCTGCTTGGGCCAGCGTTTCCAACTCTAGAACGAATACTTGAATAGAATCGTAAAAAAACGCGCTCTATCGTTACACTCGCGTTTGCCCGCTAGACCTGATCTATTTACTTACTTACTCTTGGTTAGCTAAGGCTACCTTTAAGAGGAAACTTCCGATCTACTTCTGCCGGGTTGGTTGCTCGCTTTCAACAAAGCCCTAAGCAGCAGGTCCCGTACTTTCCTGTCCTGAACTATAACAGCTAATTCGGACTCAGGGGACACTTCTGACTTGTTAGCTGCAGATACGAACGTAGAGAGTTTTTTAAGTCCCACCCGGTCTACAAAAATAGAACTAAAACGCGAACTCGAACGAAATCACTTCTGGGCCGGGCTTCAGAAAAGGATCTTTGATGCCAAGATCTTCTAAGAGACGCAGCTACCTATCCTATAGTAAGTAGAAAAGAACGTCTTTTTATCCTTGCCTGCAAATATCTCATTTGACGAAATAGAGTCAATCGTAAATAAAGTTTTATTTAACAAATATAGTTAATGATTTAGGCGGGGGTGAGCATCCTGATAATCTGTTGTCAATGGATTCTGTGATCGAATGTCCGAGTGAATGAGCTAGAAAAGAAATCTAGCCTTACTTGCGGGACCCAATTCCCCTTATCTGATTAGATCTTAACTGATAACTCAAGATTTCCTTTATTTATATTTAATGTAATGCAGCAGCCATCGATTCTGGTGTGCAGAGCTAGACAGAAGGTTTCTTAAGACATCGCTTTCATACTCCACTCTCTAGTTCACTGATTGATCCTTCTGCTTCTGTAAGAGAGGCAGATGTGAACGAAGAAAGCTTCTTTTGGCTTTTAGGCAAGGCGTCACACCCACTTCTTCTTTCTCCCGTCAAAAGAAAGCAGCCGGCCAATAGCGATTTCTTATCGTTATGTTCTTCCTCCTTCTTCTTGTCATCCCGAGGTCTTAGCCGAGACTTGGCTTTAAGTCAAAGAAGGTGCGTAGCTTGCTTGCTTACCCGCTCCGTCGAAGTCTAGTTCACGTTCACTTAAATCCTCGCTCTCGTGCAATGCAATCAGCCTAATAGCTTGCGTCGTGGGCCTTCTACCCTTTCTTCAAATGGTCCCACTGTCAGATCTCTTTCCGTAAGTGAGTAAGTGATGGCATTCGATATTCTTCATTCTCTCTTTCTCTGTCTATCATCGCCTCTCTCTTACACCGAGGGCTTGGTTTACACTCGCGGATCTGCTGCCACCTCGGGGACTGGTGGTGGGTAGACCGAGGACGGTTAAAAAGGGAACTGGATAGAATTATGTTCAACAAAAAGCACGAACCTCCAAAGAAAAAAACAAAGAGAATCTCAGTCTTTCGATTTCGGGGTAAGAACAGGATAGTCCGATCATGTTCAAGGTTTAGCCACACATTCACAGAGCATCCATCTTTTCCCCTGCTAAGGAAAAAGAAAATAACCTATCTCAACTGTGCATTCTATTCTTGAAAGTCACACAGCTCTAAATGTGCCTATTCCTTCTCCTTTACAGTCGAGCATACTTTCGTTCCTTCTCCTATGGATTCATTTCCTTCGCCACCTTCCTTTCTTCATGCTTTGCTTAAACCCTCGTAAGGAAGCGAGGCTGTTTAAGTAAGAGTTAGCTTATCTCCTTGGTATTGAATCATTCTCAGACTCGTTCGATGAACTAAGAGGACAGCTTTCGACAGTTGGGATTGAGCTTGAACGTGGCGATAGGCCGAAAAACCCTTTCGCTTTTGCAAGACCGCGCTAGATAACACAGGTTGGTGGGAAAAGATGGGTAAGTTATAAAATGCTAGCATCGCTCATATCCAGGTGTTTTAAAGCTCCCCTGGTCCTTTGCTGTAATGCATCTTTCCTAGCTATAATATTATGATCCTAATTGGTACCTAGATTCATGGGCAACCAACCATATGACCCCTTTGGTGTCAAATTGGAAGAGCTAAAAACTTCTACTAAGGGAGTCCCCCCAGACGTGGAGGCTCGAAGTGACGACTCCTACGCTTGGAAATCCATCATATAGCCCTAAAGCCAGTCACTCAGAAAGGATTTAAGCGAGCCATCGGTAATGGTATGCGCACAAATCGTTAGCTGTCAAAGCGGTCAATGTACTTCACCGTACAGACAACAGTCTTGCATCCCTCCACCTCAGGACATGAGGTCCATAATATATATCGGCCTGGCCAGCAACAGGAATCCCTATTCCGGCCAACCCAACCCGGGAGAAGAGTTATACGCCTCTCTCAGTACAGGCAGGCCGTAGGGACTTTGAGTCGTTCGTGTCCGAATAGCATAGATGATTCGAACGGGGTGAGAGTGATAGCCACAATCCCAGGTCGTTGAAACGTAGATGATGCTAAAGTAACCCTCTTGGAATAAAAGAGAAGATCTGATGGTTCAGCTATCTCTTCTCCCTATCCCGCGGATAGTTGACTACGCGAAGCTAGTAATACAGTTCCATTCGGAGCCGAGGCCAACCACCTGTCTTTGGCCGACTCACTCCGGGATAGAACACATTTGAAACCTGTCTCTGGAACAAAAGATTTGGAAGGACATGTCCAGCCGACGAAAAGGATGTTTTAAGGGCCCTTACTGTCCATTCCACGAGAAAAAAAGGGACTATAGGCATAGTTAACCTCCCTCAGGGGCCCCGGTTGTCGGGTCAGAAAGGCGCGTAGCTCGCTCTACCGTTAATGATTGATCCACCAGCCGCGGCTGCTCACTAACAACCGATTCCTTAATAACGAGGTTCCCTAGGGGAAAAACGGCTGGATCGAATCCGTGGCTAGCATAGCATGGGTTCAAGCATCTAATCCGTTTTTTTTGGTAATGCGGAATTGATCAACAATCGGATTAAGGATAAGTACATGATGAAGAATGAGAAGCGCTTAAGCAATACAAGAGTTTTTTGAACTCTATGATCGCCTTCGGTCCTTCAATATAAAATGCTAATTTTGATTTCTTTTTACACGGCTGCTTCCTTGAAAGCCATCACTGCTTCTGCCTTGAAGGAATAAGAGAAAGATTTTCGATTTGCTTTTCAGTCGGTATGGCGCACGGGCCATCGGTCACAGAGTAGATCCACAAGTATTTTAATCTTATGATCAGGTTGATTCATCCAGCATGAGGGAAAATAAGCTTTTTTTAGAAGATCAAACTTCCCCGTCCGCCCAGGTGTCCTTGAGCCGTTTGAGTTCCCGGAGGTTAGTTGGTGGTTTCATTTCAAGGATGACTTTAGTTTTGGCTGGGTCAACTGTGATTCCATCTCTTGTAATAAAAAACCCAAAAACTTTCCAGTTACTACTGCCAGAAAGCTTTTGAGGGCCTCATGTTTTTGTATTGATTGAGGAATACGAAGAATCGTTAGTCATTTATATATCTTGTTTGAATAGAGAATTCAACATTTTAATATTAGTAAAACTAATATTGTATTATTGTAACTAATCCTTATTCTGTCTTTTATCCTATTGCTTTTGCAATAAAAAAAGAAAGTTTTCGCGGGCGAATATTTACTCTTTCAATTTCTATTTAAGTTGTAGGGCTAGCTCGTGACGTCTCAGATCTCAGAATAGATGAATAGATCTCCGGCTCATTCCGCCATCCCGACTAGTGAATCATTAAGATTTTTTTCAATGGAATCTTTTTCATTCCCTTGCTAATAAGCTGAAAAGCGAGTTAGCCAATGGGAGAGGGGAGGTGAGACTGAGAGTGAAGGACTGTAAGGACTGAACAAAGTGTTACCCTCGTGCCTTTCGGTACGTGTTCCGGGGGCTTTATTTTATTAAGGGTATTAATTTTCAATTATTGAAGAATAAATGTGCCTAAGCGCTGTTCTTGTTCGAGAATCAACTGTGGCACTTTAAGCCAATCAACGTAGGAACTATCCTCAGAGGTCAGAAAACGAAGAAATTGATACAAAACAATGGCCTGTGCCTTCGTTTCACTCGTATCCATGGCAAGTCCCCGATTCACTTGAATAATCGAAGAGAGAGGGTACCATATGGAATGACTGAGCGCAGGGAGACATCCGACTTGCAACCTAGGACCGAAGACAAGTCGATTAAACTGACCGCAGGAAAGAACTTAACAACATTTCTTGCATGGGCAGACATAGACAGACCGAGGGCAAAAAGTTTTCAATGCTCGAGACCAAAGGAATCTGCCAAGGCAGCATCAAAGACAGATCTTGTCACTAAGGGATCCAGGAATAGTTGAAGTGTGCCGTGAGTGGTAGCTATTTAGTAAGGGCATGGCTTATGGCAGGGAGTGACCCGTCTTGTTGAGTCGACTGTGAACGCATGGTTAGCTCAACAAAAGAATAGCTCTTCTTCATCTTTTGCCCTTCTCCTCCTCATTCCTTTCCTTGAGCATTGATCAACGCATGGGATGGGATACAACCAAGCTCATGAAGATTATTTAGTGACTTCGCTTCCCCTGCGAATCTTGCTAATCACTTACCTAATTAGGAGAAGGCCTAGGGCCAGGCGCGGGTGGCACTCGGCGCGTGCCGGTCAAGAGCTCCTTAGTGACTGCCTTAATAGATAGGATAGGGCACTCACTCCCATACACATAAAAAAGGCCTCATCTCGCCTCATTACTTAGAGGTCGTAGGTAGTAGTTTCAGGTCCTTTAAAAAAGAAAGGACTCAGGCTCAATGGCTAATCGAGTCGTATACAAGGACAGAGTCCAGGTCTATAGTTTAGTCTTTTTTATTAGAGTATGGCGGCGTGTGGCCCAAGGGAGTCACGGTACCTTTAAGGAATAGTATTGAAAGAGTGCCACCCAGTCAAGTGGTGTCCTTCTATCATATGAGAAGTCAAAGGTGAATCCATTCCTATTCCGCTCATATCCACGAACCGAATGAAGCTTTGTCTGAGTTCTCAAACTGGTATCGATGTGTCACAAGTGCTGATGCAAGTCAGTAATAAATCGATCTTTAAGTGGTTGTTCGCTAATGGGAGTTACCAGAAGCAAACTTCCTTTAACTGGGAGTTAGGCTCAATAAGAAATTCCTTTTGCCTATGAATAGGGCGTTTACGTTGCTTTTCCTCTTGTTAATGGGGTCTAGCCTTACTCGTATTCGAAAAAAGAAAGGTCAAGAGTGCGCCTCCCTACTCTGCAAGCAGATGTAGCAGACAGATCTATAATTCCTACTCTTCTATCTTGGGCATGGCAAAGCCTACCACTCAATCAGCAGCACACTCCATCACTGATCCTAGCAAGAGTTACAGGGTTCACTTCGGTACTAGCTCTAAAGCCCTTTTACTACACCACATCTGCTACCCACTTTCTTTGTTATTGGTTCAAAAAAGAAATTCAAGCAATCAAGACCAGCACCGGAAACACTCAATCTTTGAGTTCTAGGATATTTCTCTTATCTCGACTCTTTTAGTCTTAGGTAAAGTACATTGAAGCCTCGATAAGGAAAGCTAATGGGCCACTAGACGGATTGCTTACCGAATCCAAAGCATTGAACCTTAGCAGCAGACAAAAAGGCAACTGTAATGGTGCTATACCCGAAAGACCCTCACTACAAGATTCACTTTGAATGAAATCCTGCAACAGCTATTATGATAGGCATTTCACCACCTGAAGGAAAGAAGAAAAGGCCGGCTTCCCTATTCTACGAGGATTGATTCCCAGACACGCCTTCCACTACTAGACGGAAGACTAAGAAGAAAGCAAAGTCAACCTAAAAGAAAGGCTTCGGGGATGGCGCTAGACCTGCAACCGCATTCACTCGATCTACGACTTCGAAGACATCAACTGAGGGAAGAACGAAAACGGATTCCTTATTTGACACTTTGCTTAAGACTTGGAATTGTAAGAAAGAGAAGTCTGCTCTTAGCTCCTTAAGTCTATACCCGGCCTCTCTTAAACCCCAATCCTATACCTGTCCCCTCTTACTGCTAGGCATGCTCTCTCTGAGCTCAAATACCCAACTCAAACTAGCTCTCTTCTTCCTGGCTGCTATGCTCTTCTTTCTTGTCTTTTGTTTAGCCTGTGCCCTATGGAGTTTTTCTGGCCTATTCCTCATAGGATCGGATGCTATCCATTATCAAGCGCCTACGTACACAGAACGTACGAGTCCCATTGAATCTTGAATCAAAAGCATCTGAGGAATCTGAGTATCCAAGAAAATCAGAGAGCGACAAAGTCTCATCGTACGGTGTAGAATCAACGAGCAAATGCCCTCGAAAGCTTTGCACTCTAGGTGCAGACGGACCAAGGAGCAATTGATAGATATCCGAGAACAAGGTTACTCCACCTAAAACTCTTTGTTCAATAGAAGCTTCAATGAATGAAGGAAAGGAGGGGCATTTATCTGTATATTCAAAGTGAAGTCTTCCTGTTTTACGCTTTTGTGAATAGCAAGCCGTAACTTGAGTACTCTGCCTGCGCCCCGAACGTAGCGAACTGAGGCTTATAAGTATGGAGCGAGTGATAGGTAGGACATTAAGGTCTTGCTGCCATGGTTCCTGGTGAGAGACATAGTGACGAATGCTTGACCGTACTTTCGCAGTATGTGCGGCGTAGGCGCTCTATCTGCTACTCAATCAAACTGCCCAGTAGCAGCATGCTCACACCCAGCGGTGATCCTAGGTTCTAGGGGGCGTGAGAAGGGGCTAGGTCGTCTCAAAAATCTCTTAAGAGAAGACACTTCTTCATGGTCGGAGTCGAAGACAAATGGTATAGAATGGAGTTCTGAGTGAATGGATTGGATGGACAGATGGCATTGAGAAACCGGGTGCCCTCTTTGTTCTCGTATTAGCATAAGAGAAGAAGAGAAAGGTTGCACTAATCGTTACGAAGCGGGTGCTGAGTTTGAACCAAGTTTTCGCCGATTGCCAGGTGTTGAAATCTCTTTTCGAAATAAACATGATCTACTTGCCTACATTCAAGGTGTAGGGCACATAATTTCTTGAATGAAAGGGGCCTAAACTCTGAGGCTGATGAACAGCAGATGAGCAATGGAATGCAGGGCAGGAACACAGAGGGGGGCAGGCAAAAGGTCTGGAGTAGACGTCCCGCTAAGGGTTACGCGGTTTCTTCCTTCGCTCTGGCGAATTCCAAGTAAGATACGAATGAATCCTAGGGCACAATGGAATGAGAAGGCTTGGAACTATACTGATTGGCAGTAATGAAAAAAAGCAAAAAATAGAATCAAGAATAGGGAGAATGCAGATTTGGTGGTACTTGAATTGATACTCATCATGCGAATTGGAGAGCATGCCCCCGGCCTTCTGGCTCCTTTATTAGAAGTTATTTAAAGATGTCAACATCCATTTTTGATTCAACAGCGGAAAAACATCAAACAATTTATGCTTACTACAGGTTCTATTTGGCTTGTCGAAATACAGATTAATCAACATTTTGGACCTCGATTGTCTACCTATCGCCATACCTTAACCCATCCTAATCGGAGACTTTCATTGGTAATTGATTCTTCCTTGATTTAAGGCTGGTAAATTCCCAGATCCATAGCATCTCATGCTTAACTCATCCTAATGTGAAGGTATGACCATCCTAGTGGTTACTAAAATAAAGCTAGATCACAAGGTTCATCTGCAGAGATTTTCTAAAGATACAAATATCAAGGAAAATGCGTAGGATGCCCGCTAAGGTATTTCCATTCCTGGCAATTTGCCGAGTTGGAAGACCAGAAAAAGAAAAGGCAAAGGCCTCTCTACGAATGCTATGGGTCACTCGCTATTGTCTTTGCTTTTCCCTATTAGTAGAATAGGACCCATATTCAATCTCTTAAGTGACTTCTGAACACTAGCTAGCTCTGGACCTACCTATATTATATTATATTAGCCATGAGCGATCACCAAGCGGAGTTGAAAGAAAAGAGACTTGACATGCCAAAACTTCGTTCGCGAGCTCGGTCGTAGGGAAAAGAGTAAGTGATAGTCATCCATCGCCTTGAGCGAAGCCTGGTCTGGGATCGAGATGGAGATGCTCCTGTGTCAGTTACTAGTCCACATGTACCAAACGAAGGAAAGTTTCCAAATCAGATTGAAAGTTATAATCCAAGATTGCCGCACTTGATTCGGAATTCTCTGTCTTATTTTCCCCTATCTCCGAAAGCGATTCCAGATCCCCTACTGACCTTCTATCGCCTACTTCTTCAAGGGTAGGGCCGAGTCCGTCCTGTCATGAGAGAGCAAGGGAGTCAGTCATAGCCAGCGAGTAGGGCAAGAAGAGAGGTTGCAACTCTTTCAGTTACGGGGACATGTAAGCTATAAGGTCTTTCAGTTTCCTCTGTAAGCTGCGAGTACGATCTGGCAGCTAGTTCTTTGATAAAGAATCTCCTTGTTCTTGTTATAGCTTCTTTCTACCAGTATTAGTAGTCTGCTTCATGGACCCTTTATTAGTTAGATCCCTTTGTGAATATTCCTTAGATCGTGAAGGGACACAGCAGCATTGGGTGGCAAAAGCAGGCTCTGAAAGACCTAGCAGTATAGGAAATGGAATTCTTGCTTTAGCTTTAATAGTATTGATTCTTTCTTTAAAAGAGGATCTAGCCCTGTAAGGACAGGAAGTCAGTTTATAAGAAACTAATACCCGCAGGTAAATTGCAAGAAGTCAAGCAGTCTCAAACTCGACTGTGAAATGGGATTCTATGTATAGATCGTTTATTCCGAAACCTAACAAACCGGAAAAGATGAGAGCTATCACGCAACCGGCTAACCGGTTAAGAAGGACATAATCGTTATGGATGGGCTTTCTCTCCCAAAGAGAATCCACTATATGAACCAATTTCTCCATCAACTTTTCTAATATGTTGTCTTTCTAAACTATCATGTGTTATCTATATGCGAATGCATATATGTGTTTGCATGATTTTCAAAATAGAACTTTTTACATGTAGCATCTAAGCCTTATGCCAGTCTCAACTCTTTAAGGTCCTGGGTTGAGCCTCTATAAAGCATAATCAGTCTAGCTTAGTTAGTGCACAAGAATACCTTTTTCATCTCTTTCCGATCCTCTTTGCTAATTGGATTCTTATCGGAGGAAGGACGGGCATGAGATGACCTCATAAATCCCTTCTTTATTTAGTGGGTTTCATGCTTGATTCCAGTTGTGCTTTCTTCGCTCATACGATCTCACAATGCCTGCCAGTTAGGTTATTCAAGGCATGGGATCCCGTCAACAGATGTATTCTCTCCCGCACAGATTTACTAGCTCCCTCCTTCCGGCGGTTGAACCGGGGTCCTCTCCTTCTGCTTGACTCGCTGGACCTCTTTAATAGCACTCCTTAAACTTTGACAAGGAATGGATCGATTTTAGGGCTTTACCCTGGACGATAGATGCTTACTACAGCGAAGACTACATTCTATTGTATGATTCCTTTGAAGAAAGGTCTAACAGTTGGACTAGTGTGAATCCTTCTATAAAGAGGAGTGACCGGTTGAGTTTCGTTATCTACTTTCATCTGCTAGCCTTCGCACTAGCTTATTGCTAGATTTGGACCCTCGAACTAGCTGCTTTTACTTGCACCAGCAACAGACTTGATTGAATGTACTGTGTACCGACTGCTTCGCCTAACTAATGTGCTTCACCTTTTCATCCATGAGCAAGAGTACCAATGAAGACATTGATCAACGGAACATTGTCGCAAACAGATCACGTTAAGAGCATCATCTCCAGGGCGTCTGGAGGAGATCAAGATTAGCAAAAGATCATAGCCTGGTTTTTTACTTCATATCGAGGAAGCTGTAAACAAACTTATGACCCAATAAGGTAAGGACCTGCCTATCTTGCACAGGGGAGGGTACCACATTGGTCAGCAAGCAGTTCAGTCTCTACTTCTTTTTATTTTATTAGATTGGTTCAGTTCGGGGGAAAGTTTTTGGGTGAACGACTCATATGTTGATGTTAGAGAGTTATTGGCTTGAAAAAGAAAGAAGGAAAGTGCTGTAGCGCCTATTCCACCATGATAGGATATTGATCTAGTTTACTAAGTAAGACATTCAAATCAAGGAAAGCGGCAGCTTTGGTAAAAAAAGATGAGAGTGAGGCTAGCTTTCCCTCTAGACCTAGCTGCTATTGAAGCTCCAACAAATGGATAAGACTTGCTTGGTCTTAGTGTATAGGAGTTTTTGAAAATAGAATATATAAATAGAATAGTTGGAGCAATAAACTCTTTCTTGTTCTATCAAGAAGGGGGTGTACTTTTCCATCTGTGCTACATTAGAGGAGTGGGCACTGCCCAATTCCTTCTTTGAAAAGAAATTCCAGCTCCTTAGAGCATTGTTAGCGCATTTCGAAGGCATCATCTTTCTGTTATGTTAATAGGTGACTATAGGGGCTTTCTAAAACAAAAAGGATCCTCAATCACGTCACGGAGTCTATTCTGGAGCTTCCCAAAAGCTTCTTCCACTTTGCGGGGAGTATATAGAAATAGGATTGGGTATTTCTATATGATTTGTATCAATGATCTGGCCCATCATAAATCCTAAATTGGAGATCTTGGAAATCCAAATTTGCTTTTTGTAATCCACTTCATTTAGTTACAATAAATTCGAATAGATCTAGATAGTTATTGGGATTGGTTGACACGAACATATTTAGACTGTTGAATAACAAGCCTTCCATTTTAGATTTCTATTTATAGTATATAAAATGGAAGGCTTGGGAGTCCCTGATGATTTAATAAACCAAGATTTGACCATGACTGCTATTTTAGAGAGACGCGAAAGCCTATGGGATCGCTTCTGTAACTGGATAACCAGCACCGAAAACCTTACATTGGATGGATGGAATGAAGGGAACGACGGATTGCAGGATTCTCCATCCACATTTTGAAAAGTTCTGTTAGGTTCTTAGTAGGAAAGGAATCAGCGACCTTTTCTTCTTTTACTTCACATAGCTTTTCGTCTCTTTGATAGCAGGAAGTTCTCCAAAAGTATGAAAAGCTGGAGGACTTTGTACCATCCATTCCGGTGTGGTTGGATTCTGTTCAACAGCCCAAGGACTTGGAGCACATCTTTTGTTCTTTCCACTGCTTGAAGTGATTGTTACGACCACGAAGAAACGACAAATCCCAACTACGGATATATAAGAGCCAAAACTGCTAAGGGCATTCCATCCAGCGTAAGCATCTGGATAATCTGGAATGCGACGTGGCATACCCGAAAGCCCTAAGAAATGCATAGGAAAGAAGGTCAGATTAACCCCGAAAAAAGTGATCCAAAAATGGATTTGACCTAAAGTTTCAGGGTATGTCCGACCAAAGATTTTACCTACCCAATAGTGAAATCCTGCAAATAAAGCAAAAACGGCTCCCATAGAAAGTACATAATGGAAATGTGCAACCACATAATAAGTATCATGTAGAGCAATGTCTAGCCCTGAATTTGCCAGAACTATTCCCGTAAGTCCTCCTATGGTGAACAAAAAGATGAACCCTACAGCAAATAACATGGGTGTTTTGTATTGGATCGAACCCCCCCACATGGTTGCGATCCAACTAAAGATTTTGATTCCAGTGGGGACAGCTATGATCATGGTAGCTGCGGTGAAGTAGGCACGGGTATCAACGTCTAAGCCCACAGTAAACATATGATGAGCCCAAACAAGAAATCCAAGGACGCCTATACTGATCATGGCATAAACCATGCCTAGATACCCGAAAACCGGTTTTCCCGAAAAAGTCGAAACGATATGACTTATGATACCGGATCCAGGCAGAATGAGAATATACACCTCTGGATGACCGAAGAACCGAAAGAGATGCTGGTATAATATTGGGTCTCCCCCTCCAGCAGGATCAAAAAAGGTTGTATTAAAGTTTCGATCAGTTAATAACATGGTAATTGCCCCTGCCAGTACCGGAAGTGATAATAAAAGTGGGAATGCTGTCACTAGAACGGACCAAACAAATAGGGGTGATCTATGCATAGTCATTCCAGGTCCACGCATGTTGGAGATAGTTGTTATAAAATTGATAGAACCTAAAATGGATGAAACACCAGATAGATGAAGACTAGAAATTGCTAAATCAACTGCTCCTCCAGAATGGCTGGTAATACCACTTAAGGGCGGATAGACCGTCCACCCAGTTCCGCTACCCACTTCTACTAAGGCTGAGCTTAGTAGGAGCAAGAGACTTGGTGGCAACAACCAGAATGAAATATTATTTAATCGTGGAAATGCCATGTCAGGCGCACCTATCAGAATCGGAACAGACCAATTACCAGATCCACCTATCATCGCCGGCATAACCATAAAAAAGATCATTAAAAAGGCGTGAGCCGTTATTAAAACATTATAAAGTTGATGATTCCCACCAAGAATTTGATCGCCGGGTCGTGCTAATTCCATACGAATCAGTACTGAAAAGCATGTGCCCATCACTCCAGCAATGGCACCGAAGATGAAATATAGAGTCCCTATATCTTTGTGGTTAGTGGAGAACAGCCATCGGACCGGATTTGTCATAAAATGGAGATTCTTCTTTCTTGTTCCGCTTCTTGCTTCAAAAAATGAAGAAAGACTTGTTTTGTTGTCAATCGCCGGTTGGTCCAACCAAGAAAGACATGGGATTGTTTGGGCATAAAGAAAAGATTGGCTGCTTCTAAAGCTCTCTTTCTTCTCTTATGATATTTCTTGTTTGTCATTCGAAAGAGAAGGAAGGGCGACTCAAGCAGCACCTACTAAGGGAACTTGTCCACGAATTAAGCATTCACCGGGACACTCCAGCCTTACTATTTATAAAGATAGACCCTGGAACTTCCAAGGCCAATAAGGAGCCGATTCTTCCACAAGCAAAGCAACCAAGCCCAAGACAATTAGCAAAACTGGTAAAAGGAAAAGTGACAATAAGGATTCTTTGGTTTATAGGCCAAAGAAAGCTACACCAAAAGCAACCCAAGAGCCCAACCCAAAGTCAACTCATTTATGCCAGAACGACCAAGCAGCTAATGTGTCCCAAAACCAGTCATCATCAGCTCAACAAGAGAACCAAAAATCTGCGCATCCAACCAGTAGCAACGTCTCTGCCTCTGAACCGATTAACACTGTTGCCATCATCCCTCACCCCCGCCTTCTACCCCGTAATGAAAACTCACAAATAATGGCAATCGAGGGGGGGGCAGCCGATTGAAGCCTCTTTGGTGGAGGGTAAACCACCCGATAAACTAAGGGGTTTTAAGCTGAAATCCAATTTCAAATTCCAAGCAGGTGCCTCTGGCTCTGAATTGCACAATCATACAGAATGCGAGGACCCTGCTGCAAACTCAGAATGTCAAGGGATGGAGGATACGCCGCCGGAAATTGATACGATTTGCCAAGCTGAAGTGGACGCCGGGGATGCGTCCATGGAGGTCAGGTAAGTACTCTATCCCAAACAATTATTTAATTATTAATGGCATACAATTTACTAGCTTGGAATTGCCAAGGGGCTTCAAACCCAACTACATTAGATTCGATTAAGAATCTTATCTCTATGTTTCAAATTTCTGTACTAATGCTGTTTGAGACTAAAGTAAGCGGTCGCAAAGCAGAGGACGCAATCAAATGCATAGGAATGAAGAATTCTCATCGTGTTGAAGCTGCTGGCTTCGCCGGCGGAATATGGGTTCTTTGGAATGAACCCATCTCTCTCACAGTGGTACAAAATAACTGGCAGTTTATTCATTTCAAAATTGTTTTTCCTAACAATATTACTGCTTGTATCTCTGCTGTTTATGGTAGCCCCCAGCCCCCCATCAGACGCCAATTATGGGAGGACCTAAATTCCCTTGCCGAAGACGTAACTGACCCATGGTTGGTGGTGGGTGACTTTAATGCCTTCCTTGAGGAAAATGATAAGGTGGGAGGTCGACGGTCTCCTGGTTGTAAAATGTTTAAAGAGTGGGTACTGAGAAATGAAATGAGGGATTTGGGGTTCAAGGGAACTCGTTTCACATGGGCTAGTGGCCGGTGTCACGAACGAATTGATCGAGCTATTGTCAATGGAGAATGGGAAGTCACTTTTCAGCAAACAACTGTAACTCACCTTCCTCGAGTAGCTTCGGACCACTCCCCAATTCTGATCACAATAGAGGATGACGGCATCCTCCCAAGAAAGAACCACAATTTCAGGTACTTGACGGCCTGGGAAGCTCATAGGGACTGGCAAGAATGGTTAAAGACCAACTGGAATACTGAGGCAACACTTTCAAAGGCACAGGAGGAGCTGATTGCTAAAATTGATGACTGGAAATACAATTATTTTGGTGACTTGGTTAAACGGAAAAAAAGGGTACTTGAAAGATTGGAGGGTATTCAAAGAGTTTTATCAGTCCCACCAGATTACAAGAATTGGAACAAGAATTAAGGGTAGAAGGAATTATAACGCAAGAAGAACTTCTCAAAGCCCAATGCTCTACCAACTGTATAGCTGAATAACTATCACAGTTCAATGGGACTGGATAGTCTAATGGTTGATGCAAATCCTCTATAAGTTGTGACAACCAAGTGCTTTCCTGAGCTGCTACAGCTGCTGCTCGATACTCAGCTTCCGTCGTTGAAAGTGACACGGTTGGTTGTCTCTTGCTGCACCAAGAGATTACTCCTGAACCAAGACTAAATGCATAGCCTGTTGTCGAACGCCGAGTGTCGTGATCTCCTGCATAATCAGCGTCGCAATATCCTTCCAACTTAAGAATTCCACCTTTCTTGTATATGATCCCATACTCGATTGTACTCTTGACATATCTCAATATTCTTCGAACTGCTTCCAAGTGAGGCTTCTTTGGCTTCTGCATAAAACGACTGACTACTCCAACTGCAAAAGAAATGTCTGGTCGCGTCATAGTGAGATAGATTAGACTTCCCACTAATTGTCGATACATAGTAGCATCTTCAAGATCTTTCCCTTCATGAGCACATAGCTTGACGTTAGCGTCCATTGGAGTAGATATAGGCTTGCACTCCAGCATTCCAAATCTCTTCAACAAGTCTCTTGCATATTTCTGCTGCCCCAGAAATAAACCTTCCTTGCTTTCTTCTATCTCCAATCCAAGGAAGTGTTTGAGCTTTCCAAGCTCCTTCATCTTGAAACGAGTAGCCAAATTCTCTCGAATAAGCTGAATCTCCTCTGTGTTGTCTCCAGTGACAATCAAATCATCAACATATACTAGCACTATAGCTAGTCTTCCATCTCGATTCTTTACAAATAGACTGGAGTCTGCTGGTGCCATAGCATATCCATTCTTGACAAGAAATTCAGCAATCTTGCCATACCACGCCCTTGGCGCTTGTTTCAAGCCATAGAGAGCTTTCCTTAACTTGCAAACATAGTTGGGCTTCACATCTTTTGGCTTTGGCACTAACTCCCAAGTCTGGTTCTGCTCCAAAGCTGAAATTTCCTCCTCCATTGCAGTAGTCCACTCCACCTTCTTTGATGCTTCTTCAAAAGTCGTTGGCTCTTTTATCTCTGCAATAGCGACATTTGCATATTTTTGATTAGGTCGTCTTTCTCGACCCGATCGTCGAAGAGGAGGATAATCCGGATCTTCCTCTTCTTCTTGAATTGACTGCCTTTGTTCGTAAGCACCTATCTTCCAAGGGCTCTTAGATTTTTCTTGAACCCTTGACGTTTCTGGTTGATCTTTCTCTGGAGTCAGCTCGCCCTCTCCTATCTTCTCTCCAACCTTTCCTTTGCTCATCGTAACCAACAAATATGCATCGAAGCGCCTTCTTGTCGAATTTGCTTCGAAGCTGATCAGGAACAAACACATAACACACGCATCCAAAAACGCGAAAATGACTTACAGTTGGTTTCATGTTCCACAGCTTCTGGAAAGGTGATATAAACCCCAATCTTGCTTGAGGTAGTCTGTTGGTGACGTACACCACTGTCTTCATACACTCGGCCCAAAATCTTGCTGGCACATTCTTCGCATGCAACAAACTCCTGCAAATCTCCACCAGGTGTCGATTCTTTCTCTCTGCGACTCCATTCTGCTGCGGAGTTCTTGGACAAGTGAATTGCCTCCGAATACGATGTTCCTGACAGTATTTAGTGAACTTGTCCGACGTGTACTCTCCACCATTGTCGGTTCGAAGGCATTTAATTCTTCTCCCAACTTCTTTCTCAACTTTCTTCTTGAAAGCTTTGAATTTCTCAAAAGCTTCTGACTTTTCTGCCATAAAATCTACCCAAACATCTCTTGAGTAGTCATCAATGAAAGTAATCACGAGACCATGCCAATTCATATTTGATTAACAAAATCCATATTTCGAGAAAGAGGCAGACGGACAATTAAAGTACGCGGGGTCTACTTCGCTTCACCAAGCAGCTAACTTCGAGACAACTAAGGGTAAACTTCGAGCTAGAACTAATGGATTAGCATTACTCCTTTCGTATACTCCACTCGCTCCCATACTTCTTCTTCGCTTCCTTTACTCTACAGAACCAGCATAGCTCGCAGCAGACGAGCACGCTAATGAGGCACTGAGCCGATAGATGAAGATGGGAAGGTCAGACTTCTACTGTCTCGAAGGTTCTGATAGAAAGAATGATTGATTGCTTGAATGCCGTGCCATCTACTCGCGAAATCACCCCGGTCCGAACCCTCTCAGCTCCTTCCTAAAGAAGTGCATTAATGATCGATCAACGGAGGGAAAGGAATATCAGAATTGGGACGCCTGGACTCGGTGTTTCAGGTTCCATTGGTTGGTAGGTCTTCACTTCTTTCTTTCTCGGTTCGTGGGATCGGCATCTCCTGAATGGCCTTCACTTTATCGTGGTCAACTTCGATTCCTTTCCTCGTTTACTGACAATGAAACCCAGCAATTTCCCTGATTTGGCTCCGAACGTACGTACACTTGGCCGGATTCAAACGCAGCTGGTACTTCCTGAGTCGATCGAAGAGCTTCTTAAAATTCACTAAATGATCTTCTTACGGCCTAGATTTAGCAAGAATGTCATCTACATACACCTCGATCTCCTTATGCATCATATCATGAAATAGAGTGACCATGGCGCGCTGGTAGGTTGACCCGGTTTAGACCAAAAGGCATCACCTTGTAGCAGAAAGTGCCCCATTCTGTAATGAAGGTTGTCTTCTCTCTGTCTTCCTCAGCCATATTAATCTGGTTGTAACCCGAGAATCCGTCCATGAAGGATAATTCTTCATGTCCCGCAGTATTGTCGACGAGCATTTCTATGTGTGGTAGCGGAAAATCATCTTTCGGGCTTGCCCTGTTCAGGTCTCGATAGTCAACACACATTCTGACTTTGCCATCTTTCTTCGGGATTGGCACTCTCTTTGCTACCCTGCTACCGTTAGAAATCCGGCATTGAGTTGTTTCTGTCTGAACTTATTCTTTGATCTTCAACTGGACAGCCATTTTCATCCTCCTAAACTTCTGTTTTTTTTGGCTTGCATTCCGGTCTAAGCGAAAAGACTCGGCCTTAGAGAAGAGATTTTGTATTGACTTATAGTAATAGCTCCATCCTAAACTTCGATTGAATGAAGTCGATTATTACGACAGGGTATCAGGTTATAGCGGAGATGGAATGAAAGAAGCAATGAGAGAGCCTAATTCTCTCCTGACCGAGTAGTTGCATGTTCCATTGGCCTTTAAACCATTAGATTAGTGGGACTAGGGCTGGCTTAAGACTTTCGATCCTATAGTTCTAGAAAAGGGAAAGCTATAGCACCAGCCAGGGAAGAAGGAACAAGACCCCTATAGGAATTCATTAAGGCAGTTACGCCTTTGGAGGGAAAGACCAATGAATAGCTATAGTAGGAATGGTCCAATCGGCTGGCATTTATCAGTACATGGATCCCCCCTTGCGGCATTGGCTTGTTGTCTATAGCTTATGGTTTGTACCGGGAGTCAGTGAAGCAGGAGAGATAGATACAGGAGAACTTTCTCGTCAAGAGCTGGTAGTTTGGGGTCTTCAGTGTACCCGTATAGTAAGGTGCTGGATCGAAAGGCTTCCTCTAATCCCTTTTCTTTCTTTCCCCTTCTTTTGCTCCCCATAGAAACCTTCTCCTTACCTTATCAATATCCTCGCATGTACCTTTCGGTAATATCGAGGACTGATTGACAGAGAGTGAGACGCCCTGCCATGCTTATCTTGTGAGGGTTCCACAACGCCATTCTTTTATTCATCTTGGAAACAACATCTTTGTAAGTCTCCTTCTTCACTCTTCCTTGTACTATCGGTGTCCCCAGGTACCTTCCAAAATAGGTAACCAATTTGACCCCCATTTTCCTGCTCAGTTCTTCGGCCTCTCCTGGCTCTAGATTAGGGGACACATAAATCACTGTTTTCTCCTGGTTGATCGACTGTCCTGAATGCTTACAGAAATCCTCCAACGTTCGTCGTATTACTTCAACCTGTTACACTGTGGCTTCTGCAAACAGAATTAAGTCGTCAGCAAATAACAAATGAGATAGGGTTACCTTATCCTTACCGAATGTCGCGGGTTTCCATTTTCCTTCTTGGACCTTGAGTTCGATTGCCTGCGAAAGTCTCTCCATGCATAGAACGAAAACGTATGGCGAAACCGGATCACCTTGCCGAACTCCTCTGCTCGGTGCGAATTCCTCTCCTACCAGCCCGTCCCATACAACTCGGGTAGTCCCCGTCTTTAGAGCACTCATGATGACTTGACTTAGTAAAGGGGGAATTTTCGCATCCGATAACGTTTCCTCTATGAAGGACCAGGAGATCATGTCATACGCCTTGGTTAGATCGATTTTTATGGCCATCCAACCCCTGACCCCCTTCATAGATCCCATAGAATGGATTGCCTCCTGTGCCGTTATGATGTTGTCAACAATGTTCCTCCCCGGCACAAAACTTGATTGGGCCGATGAGACAAGCAAAGGCATAACTCTCCTTATTCGATTAGCCACCACTTTAGAGAAAATTTTTG